TATTGTCAACATGCCACTATGAAGGTGGCAACCACCAAAGAAGGTGGCAACCACCAAATCCAATTCTTTCTATCTTGTAATTCTTTCTATCTTGTTTAGTCTGATGCAAGCAGCAAAACCGACTCATCATACTCAAACCTTAGTTTGGATCCTCATCTTGGAGCTTCTCTTTTGCATCTTCTAAGAGTGCAATCGTGAAGTCTAAGCGAGGAATCTCTTTTGATTTGAGTAACCTTTGATGCGTTTTTACCGTTTCATCCAACCAACCGCGCATCCGATTCCTAATCGGCCCCTTAGTTCGTTGAATGTTGTGTAACAACCGAGCGATCCGATCGAGCCTTTTCACGTAAGACTCCTTTCTTTCTACCAATAGCGTTTTTTTGAATTCTAAGGTAGAAAGGACTCGCTCTAAGCGAGCTTGTCTAGACATACGTGGTGGACCGACCATCCATCGCAGAAGACGAGTGAAGCCAAAATCGAGACTCGCTAATGTGCCGAACGCTGCCGCAACAGAGATTGCAATTGTTTCTTTTGTGACTTTTTTGGATAAAAAAGTCACCAGACCCAAGGTCACTGTTTTCACTTTTTGCGAAACGAAGGTTATGAGGTTGTTCATTGGATTGGATTCCCTTTTCCATTTTGTTTACTCTCGAGCTCGCCACTTAACGAGAGTAATGCCCAGCTTGAGAAATTGGGCACATTAGAATACTAGTGTATATTTTCTGGAATGTCAAGAATGCTAACTCAAGAAAGAACCGTTTTCTTTCTTCTTCTACTGCGCTTTCCGCAGATCAAGCTACGGCAGCTGCTTTGCAAAATTTGCATTAAATGGATGAAATGGTTAGTTCTATATATAAATGTGAATTCACGTATATTTTTTACTTGCTTCTTTACTTCAATCAAAATGAAAGTCATAGAGAAGAAAAGGATTCCACTCTCTCCGTTTCAGAAAGAAAAAAGAAAGTTTTTCTTTTTTCTTTGGAGAATCTTTGCAGAATAAAATAAGTAGAATAATCCATTTTTGTTTTCTTTCAAGATGGAAGGAAAATCTATATGAGAGGTGTTTGGAACCCTGATCTACAGCCCTCTATTATTGGATCTAGACGAATCTACCAGTCCCAAGGATCCATAGAATTCATTATGAATTCGTAATGGATCCAACACCATATAACAGATTGATTCGATCATCTATATAGATAGATAGATAACAGAAATATTATGTGATTGAAGAAAGGAAATTCTCAGGACTGTCTTTTTCGATATTCGATTCTAGAGATTCTATTTTCCTACTAAAAGTAAAAAGGTTTCCATTGTAATGGAAAAGTAAAAAACCACCCTACCCCAGGAGAGCATTGTCATGTTCAAATTGTTTCAACTCGCTACTCGTTTCTGTATTCGGCTACTGCCTTTCGGCAGTCAAAGAACCAAAACGATCCATCGGTTCCTAAGACTGCCTATTAACCCTAAACGTGCTTTGAGTCGGTTTCAAAGAAACCTAACCCAAAAGACATGGATGAGGCTATTGGCCTTTCTGTTTCGGCACTACCTCCGGTACCTTTATTCGATCGAGAGGACTCGTTTCCGAAAAAGATTGGTTTTCCTCGGTAGGGAAATGGCTCCAAGAGCTTTTTCTTGGGTTCTTTACAATCGTTGCAATCCTTTGGGGAATCTATCTTTTTTTCTATTTGCTTACCGCCTTTCTAAGGTTCGTCAGGTGGTTAAGGGGTTTACACCCCAAAGTGCTTGTTTTTTTAGCCTTCCTTTTCTTCTTTTCTTTGGCTCTAGCTATTTGATCATTTTTTTGACCAAATTAGGGTCAAAAAAGATCAAATAGTACATCGAATCCAAGGAGCACATCATTTGCACGAAGACAAGTAAAAACCAAATCGAATGGAATCCTAGATCGATTTATCTAGGATCGAATCCTATTTGATTACTACACTATTGTCAACATGCCACTATGAAGGTGGCAACCACCAAAGAAGGTGGCAACCACCAAAATGGAAAACGCATCCCTAGAATAGACCAGTACTAAAGCAATTCAGGAGCTCGTTTTCCAAATCTTTTCTCCTTTTGTACATGTACAAAAATACCGGTAGGTGCGGTTGGTGGTGACCCGCCGCCGGGCCCTTTCCACCAATTCGTTACGATAATCACGATAACAAGTACTAATACTACGTCTGGCAGCTGTTTTCGGATTGCAGATTCCAATCCCTGCCAGAATTGATTGATGTTTAATTTCATCTGAAGTCCTAATTGCGATTACAATATGAATTCAATCCTATAGAATAGATGAGATGAGAATCGCGTTTTGGTTCGAATACCCGCGTAACCGGGAATTGGACCGTCGTACGAAATCCCACAAAAAGACTCGTTCAAAAAAATGCATGTTTTTTTTATCCCCCGAGCCAAGGTGCTTTCGGTCCTCTCCAGCTTGGATTGGAGCTCTAGATTGTTTCGATAATACTAAACAAATTCTGGAGCTCGTTTTCCAAATTCGTTATCGCCGTGCACAAAAACAAAGGCAGGTGCGGTTGGTGGTGACCCGCCGCCGGGCCTTTTACCCCATAACATAATGGCGATAAGAATCAGGAACAAGATGTATCGCAGTTTTCTGATTGCAGGTTCCAATCCCTGCCAAAATTTGTTTCTTTTCTGGGTCATGTCACTCCCCCTATCTAATGGTTATTGTTCTATTCCCGTAGATCCTAGGTCTCGCTCCAAAGGATTGTATTTATATGACATTACAGAACGGGTGAATCAATGGAATTATTTCTCTCTATACTAGAATTTCTCTCTATACTATAAATTGCTTGCTTTTTCAATCGGGCTCGATCCAAAGGATTGTATTTAGATGACATTACAGAACGGGTGAATCAATGGAATTATTTCTCTCTATACTAGAATTTCTCTCTATACTATAAATTGCTTGCTTTTTCAATCGGGCTCGATCCAAAGGATTGTATTTATATGACATTACAGCACGGTTGAATCAACCGTGCTGATTCTTTCTTTCTTTTTCTTTTTCAAAAAGTCTAATGCGCAAAACCGACTCACAAGATAATACTCAAAACTTAGTTTGGATCCTCATCTTGCAGCCTGTCTTTTGCATCTTCTAACAGTGCAATCGTATAGTCTAAGCGAGGAATTTCTTTTTCTTTGAGTAACCTTTGATGGGTTTTGACCGTTTCATCCAACGAACCGCGCATCCGATTCCGGATCGGACCCTTAGTTCGTTGAATGTTGTGTAACAACAGAGCAATCCGATCGAGTCTTTTCACGTAAGACTCCTTTCTTTCTACCAATAGCGTTTTTTTTTCAATTCTCAGTTTCAATTCTCAGGTAGAAAGGACTCGCTCTAAGCGAGCTTGCCTAGACATACGTGGTGGACCGACCACCCAGCGCAGAAGACGAGTCAAGCCAAAATCGAGACTCGCCAATGTGCCGAAAGCAGCCGCAGCAGAGATTACGACGGTTTCTTTTGTGACTTTTTTAGATAAAAAAGTCACCAGACTCAAGGCCACTGTTTTCACTTTTTGTGAAAAAACAGTAATCAGGTTCTTCATAGGATTCCCCTTTGATTTTGATGATTTTTTCTACTCTCGAGCTCGACACTTCGGGAGAGTAATGCCCGAACTTAAGAATTTGGGCATAGAGTAATAATACAATGTATTTTCTTGAATGTCAACCATGCCAACTCAAGAAAGAACCATTTTCACTTGTTCTACTGCGGTTTCCGCAGATCAAGCTAGGACAGCTGCTTTGCAAAATTTGCATTAAATGGATGAAATGGTTAGTTCTATATATAAATATGAATTCACGTATATTTTTTACTTGCTTCTTTAATTCAATCAAAATAAAAGTCATAGAAAAGGATTCGACTCTCTCCGTTTCAGAAAGAAAAAAGCAATTTTGTTTTCTTTCTTTGGAGAATCTTTGCAGAATAAGTAGAATAATCCATTTTTTTCTTTCAAAATGGAAGGAAAATCTATCGGATAGGTGTTTTGACCCCTTATCTACTGCCCTCTATTACTGGATCTAGACGAATCTACCAGTCCCAAGGATCCATAGAATTCATTATGAATTCGTTATGGATCCAACACCATATAACAGATTGATTCGATCATCTATATAGATAGATAGATAACAGAAATATTATGTGATTGAAGAAAGGAAATTCTCAGGACTGTCTTTTTCGATATTCGATTCTCTAGAGTCTATTTCCCTACTAAAAGTAAAAAGGTTTCCATTGTAATGGAAAAGTAAAAAACCAACCCAAGAGGTCATTGTCATGTTCAAATTGTTTTTCCACGCATTCCAAAGGAAAGTGGCACGTTGTTTGATCGGACTTTTCCCAAGTTTGGTGAAAAGCTTCCGAATCTACAAGGGTCTCTTTCGTTTTATCTTCTCGGTTTACCGAGATCTGGTAACCATGTTTGACATTGACAACATGGCGCGATCTATAGCGTCAATATTCAAGTCCTTAAATGCTCTTATTTGCCTTTTGGGGCTTTTCTTCCCCCCGAAAAGGGAGCCGAAACCTCCATCAAATCCGAGAAAGGGCAAAAAAGGAAAAAAACGGATTTGATCTATGAAAAGGGGGGGGATTTCTTCCCCCCTGTCTCTATGGGTATTTTTGAGCTTTTTTTCGTTCTTATTCGCCCTTTTATTTAGCGAGATACTAAAAAAGGGCGAATCTTTTTGGTTTTATGCCATTTTGGTGGTTGCAACCTTCCTATTGGCATGTTGACAATATTGTATTGGCGAGGTATGATTTTATCATGGATAAATAGATCTGTTTATCCATGATCCAAAAGGGAAAGAGGTCTATCTAGTTCTATAAAATAGATAGATACTAACCACAAAAATCTCTTTTGATTTGATCTGAGACAGATCGAAAAGAGAAACAAACATTCAATTCAATTAATCACACACAGGATCCATACAATTCGAAATTATGGAATTCACCGGGTTATGATATTTCAACCTTAATCTCATTAACCATTTTCATTCTCTAGGGAGCTTCGGCTCAAGAGTGAAAAAAATGACCATGTTGAAAACTCTGTGATCTCTCTTTCTTAGAGGGGCCGTCTTGCGTTGGGGGTTCTTTGGTAGTGTGAATTTCTTTTGGGGTTTTTTCTTCCCGAAAGATTCTTCGAATCCGCCGCGTCCTGCAGCGACGATTGGGGTTCGGGATCTTCCGACCTAAATGGAGGAGGGTGAGATGGAAGAGACTGAAATGAAGGAGGGTGAGATGGAAGAGGGTGAACTCGCGGAGACTGAACTCATGGCGACTCAACTCGAGGAGATAGATCTGGAAATCAAAACTAAGACTGACCAAGTGTCAGCAAACCAATTCGAATTCATAGAACTATCTACCAAACTATACAAAGGATATACCCTGCTAAACGCACGACTTTCCTCCTTAAAGCGGGTCGAGCGCCCGAGTGATTTAGTGAAAAGAAGGGATGACTAGTTGACAAGCGAGCTCAACCGCCGAAAAAAAAATTGGAGGAATCGATTTCCGTCTTACTCGAAGAAATTTCTGTCTTAGAAAAAGAGAAGGCCGAGTTACTAGAGAGGGCCCAGAAGGCTGCTGCTATTCCCTCCGCAGGAGCAGTCAAATTCCCGGGGTTAAGTTGAGCCAAAGGTCAATTACCCTGCGGCTCCACAAGGAAGCCCAATAAAGGCGCGTCTTCAGGTTCAAGAAACCGGCTCACTGCGCCAGGAGAAGGAGAATCCAGCGCTGCGGGGCAGGACGAGAGCTCCCCGGCGACCCCGGACGAGCTATAGTGGAACTAAGTTTTTAGGGGGAATTCGAAAACCTCTCTTACGATATAGATTCGAATGAGGGTTCGGATAGAAAGGTACCAATCAGTAGGAATTCTTCTTTCTTCGGATATTGTATGTTGTAAAAAAGGTTCCCCTAAAATAAAAAAGAACCTATCCCATTTTTTACCTAGGAATATTCTATGCGAGGCACGCGTATCTCTATTGTATGTTATCAAGGAAGTATCATCTAGGGAATAAATAAAATAAAAAGAATAATCCGAACAATACATGTCTTTCACATCCAACTCTAAACAATGAGCAACCTCCTCATTTTTGAATGGCGGTTCCAAAGAAACGTACTTCTCTGTCAAAAAAGCGTATTCGTAAAAATATTTGGAAAAGAAAGGGGTATTGGGCAGCGAGAAAAGCATTTTCATTAGCGAAATCTCTTTCTACCGGGAATGCGAAATTTTGTACGCCAAAAACAAAAAAAAGAACCAAGTCTTGGAAGAAGAAAAATCTGAATCAATATAACTCCCTGAGTGGTGTAGGTTTTTCTAATTTGTGAGATGGGGGTTGTCATTTTCCTCATCGATTCACTTTTCATAATACACTAACTAAAAGAAAAGTCTTCTTTTTCCTTTAGGAAGGAATTTTTTGGATTATGGATTCCTAATATTAATATGTAGTCCAAATAAGGGTCCTATATTTGGGCTGTGGAATCCACCAAGATCTATATCTATATATAGATATAGATCTTGAGAGCTTTCTTTTCTTTAGAAATATAGAATCTTTTTTTTTTTTTTTGAAGTACGCTAAAATTCCGAGAAAGATTGAAACCTTTTAGTTCTATGCCTGGATAGAGGACAGAACTATCTAGTTCCAACTGCTGCATTTCCATTCCAGGTGAAGTGAAACCAATGGAAAGCTCTTTGTGAAAGTGAAACCTAACACCCTACGATCCCACAATACTAATGATTGTGGAACGTTCAATTAGTAATTGAAACGAGTGTTTTTTCATTGATTGTCAGATTCCCTAAAAAAGATGTGATTGAATTGACTCCTTAGAATCTCGACGATTGAATAGGGATGGGCTATTATGTTTTCGAGTAAGCCGCTATGGTGAAATTGGTAGACACGCTGCTCTTAGGAAGCAGTGCTAGAGCATCTCGGTTCGAGTCCGAGTGGCGGCATCTTCGAAAAGAGATACAATAAATCCTATAATGAATGGAATTCCGGATTTCCATTCGAGTCTTGAAGGATCCCCCTTTTCTTTTTTATTTTAGGATTTGTTTATGATAGTCTCGACTTTACAACATATATTCACTCACATTTCTTTTTCGATCGTTTCAATTGTAATTAGTATTTATTTACTAACCTTATTATTAGTCTACGAAACGCTAGGACTCTATAATTCCTCAGAAAAAGGCATGATAGTTACCTTTTTCTGTATAACAGGATTGTTAGTTACTCGTTGGATTTCTTCGGGACATTTCCCCTTAAGTGATTTATATGAATCAGTAATGTTTCTTTCGTGGGGTTTTTCCATTATTCATATGGTTCCACATTTTAGGAACCAAAAAACCCATTTAAGCGCAATAACCGCGCCAAGTACTATTTTGACTCAAGGCTTTGTTACTTCAGGTCTTTTCGCAGAAATGCATCAATCCACAATATTAGTACCTGCTCTCCAATCTCAGTGGTTAATGATGCACGTAAGTATGATGGTATTGAGCTATGCAGCTCTTTTATGCGGATCGTTATTCTCAGTAGCGCTTCTAGTCATTACATTTCGAACACGCATAGATATTTTTGGCAAACAAAATCATTTATTAACAGGGTCATTTGTTTTTGATGAGATCCAATACGCAAATGAAAGAGGCAGTGTTTTACGAAACACTTTTTTTCTTTCATTTCGAAATTATCACATGTATCAGTTGATTCAGCAATTGGATCGTTGGAGTTATCGTGTCATTAGTCTAGGGTTTCTCTTTTTAACCATAGGTATTCTTTCGGGCGCGGTATGGGCTAATGAGGCATGGGGGTCATATTGGAATTGGGATCCCAAGGAAACTTGGGCATTTATTACTTGGACTCTATTTGCAATTTATTTACATATGAGAACAAATCAAAATGTTCAAGGCACGAATTCCGCAATTGTGGCTTCTCTTGGATTTCTTATAATTTGGATATGTTATTTTGGGGTCAATCTATTAGGAATAGGATTCCATAGTTATGGCTCATTCCCATCGAATTGAAGAAGCGACCCAATCTATAGGAACATAGTCTGAAGTTTGTGTGAGTTTTTGAGAACCATTTGAATCACTACTGGATTCAAATGGTTCTCAAAAACTCCAAACGTATCTGATTCGAATGGACTTCATTTTCTTTTTCCTTAAGATAAGGAAAAAGAAGACTTCTTTTTTTTTCATTGTCCAGCGAATGGTTTTTGAAATCATAGCATTATTTTCTATCTTATTCATGAAAACTATCTTATCTATAAAAGTAATTAGATAGGAGAGCTTCTACCTTGTCAACGGATAGTGAGAGAAGGAAATCCGGATAAATACCAATCCCTATTACGGGTAGAAAGATACAGATCGAAACAAAAAGTTCTCGTGGTCCAGAATCCAAAAAAGAAGAGTTTGGGGCGGGAAATTGCTTGTATCCATAGAACATCTGGCGTGACATAGATAATGAATAAATAGGAGTTACTATCATTCCAATTGCCATTCCAAAAGTAATGAGTATTTTTGGCATTCAAAGAGATTTTGGACTGGTAATTATTCCAAAAAAGACTCCCAATTCGGCAACAAAACCACTCATTCCCGGCAATGCAAGAGAAGCCATCGAGAAGCTACTGAACATTGTAAATAGTTTCGGCATTGGGATAGCTATTCCGCCTATTTCGTCGAGATAAACAAGACGTATTCTATCGTAACTCGTTCCTGCCAAGAAAAAAAGCGCACCACCAATAAATCCGTGAGAAATGATTTGTAAGATGGCTCCATTTAGTCCTGTATCGGTTATAGAACCAATTCCTAGAATTGTAAAACCCATATGAGATACAGAAGAATACGCTATTCTCTTTTTGAAATTGCGTTGGCCAGGAGATGTTGAAGCTGCATAGATTATTTGAACTGTACCTAGTATCATCAACCAGGGAGAAAATAGAGAATGAGCGTGGGGTAAGAATTCCATATTGATCCGAACCAATCCATACGCTCCCATTTTTAATAAGATTCCGGCTAGAAGCATACACGTACTGTAATGTGCCTCCCCATGGGTATCTGGGAACCATGTATGTAAGGGTATAATCGGTGATTTGACAGCATAAGTAATAAGAAATCCAAAATAGAATAGTATTTCCAATGCCACCGGATACGATTGATTCGATGAGGTTTCAAAATGTAAGGTTGCTTCGTTGGAACCATAGAAACCCATGCCCAGAACTCCCATTAATAGAAAAACGGAACCCCCCACAGTGTACAAAAGAAACTTTGTAGCTGAGTACAAACGTTTCTTTCCTCCCCACATGGATAGAAGTAGGTAAACAGGAATTCATTCGAACTCCCACATGATAAAAAAAAGTAAAAGATCTCGAGAAGAAAATGATCCTATTTGGCCGCTGTACATTGCTAACATCAGAAAATGGAACAATCGTGAATCCCGAGTCACTGGCCGAGCCGCTAAAGTCGCTAAAGTAGTGATGAATCCCGTCAGGAAAACGGGTCCGATGGAAATTCCATCGATTCCGAGTCTCCAGTGAAAATCCAAAAAATGGATCCATCGAAAATCCTGTTCGAATTGGATTAAGGGATCATCAAATTGGAAATGATAACAGAATACATAGGTCGTTAGAAGTAGGTCTATTGTGCATATAGAGAGAGTATACCACCGAATCATCTTATTTCCCCTATGAGGAAAAAAGAAAATAGAAGAACCCGCGGATATCGGAAACATCACAATTATTGTTAACCAAGGAAAAGAATTCGTGGTAAAGACAAGATACACTTTGACCAAAAAACCCGTGCTCGAAATAATCTTTTTGATCGAGTACGGGTTTTTGTCGGTAAGGAGAAAAAAATGGGTTCAAGTAGAGTTTTCTAGAACGTATCAATAAGCTAGCCCCATGCTTCGCGTTGTCTCATGCCATAAATAAACCCGGACACTCAAGAAATCTGTTGGACAAGCGGATTCACACCTCTTACAACCTACACAGTCTTCTGTTCTTGGGGCAGAAGCAATTTGCTTAGCTTTACATCCGTCCCAAGGTATCATTTCTAATACATCTGTGGGGCAGGCTCGCACACATTGAGTACACCCTATACATGTATCATAAATCTTTACTGAATGTGACATGGTATCTATCCACTTTTTGAACATCATAAAGTTTCGATCTAGTAAAATCATAAAGGAATCCTATATGGTAGACACCAGACGAATCGAGGGTTTACCAGAATCGATTTCGAATCAATCGACTTCTGGATCTGCTCATGAGAGCGGTCCAAGATACTTTGATTTATTACGTTTTAGTAAACATGGGCCTATGGTTGTTTCTATCGTATATACCAATTTGAATTGGTGAATATTCTATTCAGTAGTTAGATGATTCCCGCTATTTATTCAGCAAGTTCGATTGATTGATACGAGTGGATTTTCTGTTACGATGAATTGACGAAACAATCGCAGGTCTAATAGCGGCTTCAGCGCCTGCAATAGCTATCACAAAAATCGCGAAAATGTCTCCTTTTAATTGGCGACTATCAAAGAAATCAGAAAATATTACGAAATTCAAATTAACCGCATTCAGTATAAGCTCAAGACACATAAGTGCTCTAACCATATTTCGACTTGTGATCAATCCATAAATACCGATAGAAAAGAAAAAGGCACTCAAAACAAGTTCATGTTCAAGCATCATTGACCAACCCCTCATCAATCTGGATTTATTTGCTTTCAATAGGAACAAAAACGCCGCCTTAATCCATTTTATTGACTAGAATCTCACAAGTCCAGAACAAAGGAAGGTATTGGTACTAGAATAGATTGAACGAAAACCATTTCCATTTGATACATGAAAAATAGAAAAATGGAATTGAAGGGAAGGAAAATGGGTGTGATAAGAAGGAAGGCTTTTGAGAGGACAGAACTCTTTCATTCGAAGTCGTTCTTTTTATTACTGACGGGCCATAACAATTGCACCTATTAAGGCAACTAAAAGAATGATAGAAATGAGTTCAAAGGGAAGAAAAAAATCGGTTGATAAATGAGTCCCAATTTGTTGACCATTATTTACAAAATCCTGCTCTACAATCTGGTTTGATCTTGTAGTCCAAATAATACCGTACCATGAAGTCTCTGGGACAGTAGTAATTAGTGAAACAAAAAGACTTGTACAAACCAGGGAAGTGATTCCTTCTCCAACGGTCCAAAGACCGAAATCCTTGTCATATTCTGAGTCATTCATGAACATCACAGCGAATATGATTAACACATTTATGGCCCCCACGTAAATAAGGAGCTGTGCCGCAGCTACAAAATGGGAATTCGATGGAATATGGAATAGGGATATACAAACCAGAACCAACCCCAAGGAAAAGGCAGAAAAAATGGGATTGCTAAGTAATACCACTCCCAGATCTCCTAATAGAAGAACCGATCCCAAAAATACTAAAAGAAAATCATCTATTGGTCCAGTGAAATCCATTATATGTCAAATAATAGAGAAATAAGCTTAAATGGTTCATGATCTTTTTGACCAGACCGGGAAAAAATAGGTTACCCGACTCTTTTTAGGATATGCTCTGAATGGAATCCAATCCTAGATTGGGGGTTGATATAGAAATTATCTAGATAAATAAATAGTAGTAATTTAGAGAGATGTAGATTTCGAAAAAATCATGGATGTATTTGTGCAAGACATGATTCTGAGCAATGAATCGGAAATCCGTTGTTAGTTTTAGTTACTTATTCGCCGAGCAAAATGGAAGATTTGCTCCTTATCGGATTTAGTAATACTATTGTAATAGTAATTGGAAATTGGAGTAATTGGTAATCGAATCAAGCGGTTTACACATTTTTGATTTGATTTGAGTCGAAGTCATAAAAAATCCGCAGTTGACATTGCCGTATTGGCGAAGTATATGTACACTATTCTTTCTCCATGATCCAAAACGGAAAGAGGCCCATCTAGTTCTATCAAATATATTAACCACAAAAATCTCTTTTGATCTGAGACAGATCGAATCGAAAAGAGAAACAAACATTCAATTCAATCAATCACACACAGGATCCATAAAATTCGAAATTATGGAATTCATTTCATCGGGTTATGATATTTCAACCTTAATCTCATTAATCATTTGCATTCTCTAACCCAGTCATGTTCATATTGCTAAAAACGTTCCTTCGGTTCTGTATTCCTTTAGTTCGTTTCCGCCCTCAAAGAAGCCAAAATATCCACCGGTTCCAAAGGCTGCTGGAACGTGCTTTTAGTCGGTTTCAAAGAAACCTAACCCCAAAGGCATGGATGCGTCTTTTGACTGCCCTGTTTCGGCACTACCTGAGGTCGAGAGGCCTCCTTTCGGAAAAAGATTGGTTTTCCTCGCTAGGTAAATTCCTCCAAGAGCTTTTTCTTGGGTTCTTTACACTCCTTGGAATCCTTTTTACACTCTATCTTTTGATCCATCCGTTTACCTTCTTTCTAAGGTTCGTCAGGTGGTTAATTCGACGGGCTTTACACCCAAAAGTGCTTCTTTTTTTAGCCTTCCTTTTCTTATTTTGGCTCTTTGGCTCTAGCTATTTGATCATTTTTTTGACTAAATTTGGGTCAAAAAAGATCAAATAGTACATCGAATCCAAGGAGCACATCATTTGCACGAAGACAAGTAAAAACCAAATCGAATGGAATCCTAGATCGATTTATCTAGGATCGAATTCGATTTGATTACTACACTATTGTCAACATGCCACTATGAAGGTGGCAACCACCAAAGAAGGTGGCAACCACCAAATCCAATTCTTTCTATCTTGTAATTCTTTCTATCTTGTTTAGTCTGATGCAAGCAGCAAAACCGACTCATCATACTCAAACCTTAGTTTGGATCCTCATCTTGGAGCTTCTCTTTTGCATCTTCTAAGAGTGCAATCGTGAAGTCTAAGCGAGGAATCTCTTTTGATTTGAGTAACCTTTGATGCGTTTTTACCGTTTCATCCAACCAACCGCGCATCCGATTCCTAATCGGCCCCTTAGTTCGTTGAATGTTGTGTAACAACCGAGCGATCCGATCGAGCCTTTTCACGTAAGACTCCTTTCTTTCTACCAATAGCGTTTTTTTGAATTCTAAGGTAGAAAGGACTCGCTCTAAGCGAGCTTGTCTAGACATACGTGGTGGACCGACCATCCATCGCAGAAGACGAGTGAAGCCAAAATCGAGACTCGCTAATGTGCCGAACGCTGCCGCAACAGAGATTGCAATTGTTTCTTTTGTGACTTTTTTGGATAAAAAAGTCACCAGACCCAAGGTCACTGTTTTCACTTTTTGCGAAACGAAGGTTATGAGGTTGTTCATTGGATTGGATTCCCTTTTCCATTTTGTTTACTCTCGAGCTCGCCACTTAACGAGAGTAATGCCCAGCTTGAGAAATTGGGCACATTAGAATACTAGTGTATATTTTCTGGAATGTCAAGAATGCTAACTCAAGAAAGAACCGTTTTCTTTCTTCTTCTACTGCGCTTTCCGCAGATCAAGCTACGGCAGCTGCTTTGCAAAATTTGCATTAAATGGATGAAATGGTTAGTTCTATATATAAATGTGAATTCACGTATATTTTTTACTTGCTTCTTTACTTCAATCAAAATGAAAGTCATAGAGAAGAAAAGGATTCCACTCTCTCCGTTTCAGAAAGAAAAAAGAAAGTTTTTCTTTTTTCTTTGGAGAATCTTTGCAGAATAAAATAAGTAGAATAATCCATTTTTGTTTTCTTTCAAGATGGAAGGAAAATCTATATGAGAGGTGTTTGGAACCCTGATCTACAGCCCTATATTACTGGATCTAGACGAATCTACCAGTCCCAAGGATCCATAGAATTCATTATGAATTCGTAATGGATCCAACACCATATAACAGATTGATTCGATCATCTATATAGATAGATAGATAACAGAAATATTATGTGATTGAAGAAAGGAAATTCTCAGGACTGTCTTTTTCGATATGCGATTCTAGAGATTCTATTTTCCTACTAAAAGTAAAAAACCACCCTACCCCAGGAGAGCATTGTCATGTTCAAATTGTTTCAACTCGCTACTCGTTTCTGTATTCGGCTACTGCCTTTCGGCAGTCAAAGAACCAAAACGATCCATCGGTTCCTAAGACTGCCTATTAACCCTAAACGTGCTTTGAGTCGGTTTCAAAGAAACCTAACCCAAAAGACATGGATGAGGCTATTGGCCTTTCTGTTTCGGCACTACCTCCGGTACCTTTATTCGAGAGGACTCGTTTCCGAAAAAGATTGGTTTTCCTCGGTAGGGAAATGGCTCCAAGAGCTTTTTCTTGGGTTCTTTACAATCGTTGCAATCCTTTGGGGAATCCATCTTTTTTTCTATCTGCTTGCCGCCTTTCTAAGGTTCGTCAGGTGGTTAATTCGACGGGCTTTACACCCAATTATCTAGGATCGAATTCGATTTGATTACTACACTATTGTCAACATGCCACTATGAAGGTGGCAACCACCAAAGAAGGTGGCAACCACCAAATCCAATTCTTTCTATCTTGTAATTCTTTCTATCTTGTTTAGTCTGATGCAAGCAGCAAAACCGACTCATCATACTCAAACCTTAGTTTGGATCCTCATCTTGGAGCTTCTCTTTTGCATCTTCTAAGAGTGCAATCGTGAAGTCTAAGCGAGGAATCTCTTTTGATTTGAGTAACCTTTGATGCGTTTTTACCGTTTCATCCAACCAACCGCGCATCCGATTCCTAATCGGCCCCTTAGTTCGTTGAATGTTGTGTAACAACCGAGCGATCCGATCGAGCCTTTTCACGTAAGACTCCTTTCTTTCTACCAATAGCGTTTTTTTGAATTCTAAGGTAGAAAGGACTCGCTCTAAGCGAGCTTGTCTAGACATACGTGGTGGACCGACCATCCATCGCAGAAGACGAGTGAAGCCAAAATCGAGACTCGCTAATGTGCCGAACGCTGCCGCAACAGAGATTGCAATTGTTTCTTTTGTGACTTTTTTGGATAAAAAAGTCACCAGACCCAAGGTCACTGTTTTCACTTTTTGCGAAACGAAGGTTATGAGGTTGTTCATTGGATTGGATTCCCTTTTCCATTTTGTTTACTCTCGAGCTCGCCACTTAACGAGAGTAATGCCCAGCTTGAGAAATTGGGCACATTAGAATACTAGTGTATATTTTCTGGAATGTCAAGAATGCTAACTCAAGAAAGAACCGTTTTCTTTCTTCTTCTACTGCGCTTTCCGCAGATCAAGCTACGGCAGCTGCTTTGCAAAATTTGCATTAAATGGATGAAATGGTTAGTTCTATATATAAATGTGAATTCACGTATATTTTTTACTTGCTTCTTTACTTCAATCAAAATGAAAGTCATAGAGAAGAAAAGGATTCCACTCTCTCCGTTTCAGAAAGAAAAAAGAAAGTTTTTCTTTTTTCTTTGGAGAATCTTTGCAGAATAAAATAAGTAGAATAATCCATTTTTGTTTTCTTTCAAGATGGAAGGAAAATCTATATGAGAGGTGTTTGGAACCCTGATCTACAGCCCTCTATTACTGGATCTAGACGAATCTACCAGTCCCAAGGATCCATAGAATTCATTATGAATTCGTTATGGATCCAACACCATATAACAGATTGATTCGATCATCTATATAGATAGATAGATAACAGAAATATTATGTGATTGAAGAAAGGAAATTCTTCAGGACTGTCTTTTTCGATATTCGATTCTAGAGATTCTATTTTCCTACTAAAAGTAAAAAGGTTTCCATTGTAATGGAAAAGTAAAAAACCACCCTATCCCAGGAGAGCATTGTTATGTTCAAATTGTTTCAACTAGCTACTCTAGTTCGTTTCTGTATGCAGATAACCAATTCAGTCGTTGTGGCCGGACTCTTTTATGGATTTATGACCGCAGGGACCATAGGGCCCTCATATCTCTTGCTTCTCCGAGGTCGGGTTATGGAAAAAGGAAGCGAGAAGGATGTATCCGCAACAACTGGTTTTCTGATGGGGCAGCTCATCATGTTCATATCGATTTATTATGCACCTCTCCATCTAGTATTGGGTACACCGCATAGAATAACTATCCTAAGGCTACTCTATCTTTGGGTTTATTTCTTTTGGCGCCAAGATAATGACAAAGACTTTTTTGATTCGGTAGCGACCACTCGAAATGGAATGCGTAATTTATACACTCAATATGTATTCCTTACTAATATCATTTTTCCACTATTCAACCATTTCGTTTTGCCGAGTTCGACCTTACCCCGAGTAATCAGTATTTATATGTTTCGATGCAACAACAAGATGTTATTTTTAACAAGTAGTTTTGTTGGTTGGTTCATTGGTCACATTTTGTGCATGAAAGGGTTTGAGTTGGTATTATTCTGGATACGGCAAAATCCTTCTATTAGATTGAATAGGTACGGTGCGGCAGACTTTCGAAATTCTCTGGAGCGAATCTTTACCATTCTATTATTTCTCTCCTGCGTCTACTATTCAAGTAGATTTCCGTTACCTATTAAGATGGAGAGCCTTGAGGATAAGAAAAAGAAAGAAAAAGAAAAAGAAACCTTGGCAGCGCTAGAAGCAGCGCTAGAAAGGGGCGAAAGTGTGGACGAAACAGATTTGGCAGCGCTAGAAAGGGGCAAAAGCGCGGACGAAACAGATGTAGAAATAGACACAACTTACAAACAGGGGCAAGAAGGCTCCGCCGAGGCAGACCTTTCCCCTTTTTCAGAAGATTCGAACAACCTAGACGAAAAACTGAAAGAAAAGAAAGACTTCTTAGCAGAAATGCCTCTTGTGACTTTTCTTTTCGACTATAACCGATGGCATCGACCATTGCGATATATAAAAACGGATGGATTTCAAAAGGCTCTAAGAACTGAAATGTCAGACTATTTTTTTGATACAGGCCAAAGTGATGGAAAACAAAGAATCTCTTTTACATATCCGCCAAGTTTGTCAACCTTTTTTGAAATGATAGAAAGAAAGGGGTTTTTGGACACACCAGAAAAACTCCCCTCTGATGAATTGAATAATCATTGGATTTATACCAATGAACAAAAAAGAAATAGCCTGAGCAACGAACTTTTCCATCGAATTGACGCTCTAGAAAGGGGGTCTCTTGATCTGGATGTACTCGAAAAAAGGACTCGATTATGTAATGATAATGATGATGATAATGATGATGCTAATGATAATGATGATGATAATGATGATGCTAATGATAATGATGATGATAATGATGATGCTAATGATAATGATGATGATAATGATGATGCTAATGATGATGATAATGATGATGCTAATGATGATGATAATGATGATGCTAATGATAATGATGATGCTAATGATAATGATGATGCTAATGATGATGATAATGATGATGCTAATGATGATGATAATGATGATGATGATGATAATGATGAGACTGCACAAGAATGCTTGCCTAAAAGGTACGATCCTTTTTTGAATGGGCCTTTTCGCGGAACAATAACAATCCCCCAATTACCCCCAAGCGTTAAGAAGGAAAATGAGAAGGAAAAGAAAAATGAGAAGGAAAATGAGAAGGAAAAGGAAAATGAGAAGGAAAATGATTCTTTAATTACCCCTCCAGGGGATTCCAACGAAAAAGTGTGGATAAACAAGTTTCATGGTAGCCTTTTCCCTGATTACCAAGAATTTGAACAAAAACTAGATACATTTGGGGCACAATCAGTATTCTCAGACGAAGGAAAAATGGATTCGGAAAATCAAGTGCAATATTTCTTCGGTACAAGTACAACTGAACCAAAGGAGCAAACAATTCAAAAAAACACAAAGGAGGAACTTGACCTAAAAGAAATTGAGAAAACGGTTCCTCGATGGCCATACGAATTGGTTGACAAGTCGGACGAAATGGCCCTGGCGGAAGCAGACCCAGACTTGTCTGACATTATTTCAAGAATCTTCAAAACTGTATTCATTTTGGATTGGAAGGACTATTATACGAAGCGGGGGAAGGCGGAGGAGTATAATGATGAGGATGAGGATACTGAGGAGATTCAAATACGTTATTCGAACCAATCGGATTTGAAGCGAGATTTAATCAAAGGATCCGTAAGCGCTCAAAGACGTAAAACAGGTGGTTGGAAACTCTTTTTTCAAACAAATCTGCATTCCCCACTTTTTGTGGACAGAATAGACACAATTTTTTCCCCAATACTGAAAATTATGAATCCAATCTTTATGAATCCAATCTTTAGGATCTTTAGGAATTGGATAGGAAAAGGCGCGGAAGTGAAAACTTGGGATTACGAGGAAGACGAGTCGCAAGAAGGAGAGGATAAGGCACAAGAAAGGGAAGACGGGGCGCGAGAAAGGGAGCGCACGGCGAAGCTCGAAGCAGAAAAAAGGGCGGAGGAGCAGCGACTAGAAAGAGCGGAACTGTGGGATAAGATTCCGTATGGGCACGGAATAAGGGGTTATTTGTTACTAGCCCACTCAATTCTTAGAAAAAATATAGTATTACCCGCATTGATTATAGCCAAAAACTTTAGCCTTTTTTTATTATTTCCATTTCAATTCCCCCATAAATTCCCCGAGTGGTACAAAGATTGGGACGAAGATTGGAAGGCATGGGGCAGAGAAATGCATGTTAACTGTGCTCACAATGGCGTTATAATATCCGAAACAGAATTTCCGAAAAATTGGTTCACAGATGGTCTGCAGATAAAAATCCTCTTCCCTTTCCGTCTTCGGTACCGTTTTCAACTCCAACCCCATCATAAACGGAAAGATCCAATGTCAAAGAAAAGAAAAAAAGCGAAATCTTCTTTTTTAACAATCTGCGGAATGGAAACGGAACGGCCTTTTGGTGCTCGCCGAGACGACCCTCATCCTCTTGAACCTATTTATAAAGAATTTGAAAAACAAATTAGAGAAGCGAAAAAAAAAAGTTTTCAATTGTTAAAAAATAAGGCAAAATGGATTCTAGATCCGTTTATCAAAATCAAAAAACTTGCAAAAGGAAAGCCAAATAAAAAATTTGGAGTGAGGGAAGGGTATGAATTGAGTGAAACTCAAAATGATCCAAATTTTCTACTAAGGAATCAGATTTTGGATGAATCGTCTAGTCGAATTCAATCTATGGATTGGACAAAATCTGCACTTACAGAACAAAAAATAAAGGATCTGTCCGATAGGACAAGTACAATCAGAAATCAAATTGAAAAAATAACAAACGATAAGAAAACCAAATTTTTAATACCCGATAGAAATATTAGTCCTAGCGAGGCGAGTTTTGCTGAGAAAAGATTAGACTCCTCAAAAAACCTTTGGCAAATAGTAAAAAGAAGAAATGTGCGATTAATAAGGAAAGGGCGCGTTTTTTTGGTATTTTTCATTGAAAGTATTTTCTCTCAAATTCTCATTCGTATTTCGAACCATATTCATATTGTAGAAATTTGTCTTGAATTACTTCAATTAAAAAAAAGAATTCTTGATACATACAGTTACTTTAAGCAAAAAAATCACGAAGGAATTGATGAAAATCCAATGAATTGGATTTTGACTATAAGAAAGAAGTTTTCTAATTCTAATATTGGTAATCAAAATTCAAAGACTTTTTCTGAGATAGTTTCCTTGTCACAAGCATATGTATTTTATAAATTATCACAAAGACCAGGTATTCACAAGTATCCCTTGAAATTTGTCCTTCAATATTCCCGAACATCTCTTTTTCTTAAAGAGAGAATAAAGAATTTTTTTGGAACACAAGGAATATTTCATTTCGAATCAAGGCATAAAGAACATGGAAATGGAGAACTGACTGAATGGAAAAACTGGTTAAGCGGTCACTATCAATATCAATATGATTTCTCTCAGACTGGATTGTCTAAATTTATGTCGCAAAAGTGGCGAAATCGGATCAATCAAAGTCGTAAGGTTCAAAATCTAGACGCACCAAGTTTGGATTCATATGAAAAAAATGAAAAAAGCCAATTAATTCTTTTTGAGAAACAAAAAGAAAAAGCAGCTTCATTATCGGTTAAAAAAAAAACAAAGAAATTTAAAAAACATTACAAATATGATCTTTTATCACAGAAGTATCTTAATTATGGAGAAAGAAAGGATTTTTCTATTTATAGATTGCCATTACAAGGAAACGAAGGTCAAGGGATTCCCTCGAAGTACATCACGTATAAACCGGATTTTTTTTCTATCCGGAGATATAGTAGAAAAAATGCGCATAGAAAATATTTGGATTGGAAAATCATCTGTTTTAGAAAGACTAGACATATTGCGACCTGGATCAATAAAAAAACAAAGATTGCGACTTATCCAATAATTACTACAATTGATAAAAAAGATCGGTTTTATTACGCGATTCATAAACAAATCAACTCATCCCAAAACAAAAAGAACTCCCCAAACACAAAGAAAAAAAAAAAACATCCTTTTGACTGGATGGGAATGAATAAAGCAAGACTAACTCAAACTAAGTGCAGTAAGAAATCGATTTATGAAAAATATAGGATGAATCCGTGGATCATACCAAGCAAATTACTTCTTTTCGATATCGCGTTTAATAACAATATCCGTGATAGTGGTGAAAAAAAAAATACCAAAGAAAAAGAAGAAAAAGAAAAAAAGGATCTTGAATTAGAGAATCAAAATCAAGAAGAAAAAAAACCGTCCCGCCAAGAAAATCCTAGATTAAATCGACCAAACCAAGGGAAGCCTAACTCAAATCAACCAAATCAACAACAAGATGTTAAACAAGAGTCTAGCGCATCAGACATTGGGAAGCCTAACTCAAATCAACCAAATCAACAACAAGATGTTAAACAAGAGTCTAGCGCATCAGACATTGGGAAGCCTAACTCAAATCAACCAAATCAACAACAAGATGTTAAACAAGAGTCTAGCGCATCAGACATTGAAAAAGAGAAAAAGAAGAACATTGAAAAAGAGAAAAAGAATCAAAACCAAGACAAGAAGAAGTGGAAACCGCCAACCGACCTAGACATCTTCCTGAAAAAGAAAAGGCATGTGAGTTTTAAATTGACATGCACCGATCTTTTTGCGGAAAATTTGATCACTTTTATCAATATCTCTAGTTTCCTGCTTAGGCTGAGAGATCCAAGCGAACTGGCTATATCCTTTTTTCGAAGAAAAGAAATGCCTCCGTCCAGTCTAAAGTATCATGAAACTAAACTGACTCTGGAAAGTGAAGCTGAACTGACTCTGGAAAGTGAAGCTGAACTGACTCTGGAAAGTGAACCTGAACTGACTCTGGAAAGTGAACCTGAACTGACTCTGGAAAGTGAACCTGAACTGACTCTGGAAAGTGAACTTAAGCCTACTCTGGAAAGTGAACCTGAACTTCCAATTCTATTTCCCAACCCGCTAAAAAGTGGAGAAATGGTATTCACAGAGTTTCCTATACATAAAAAATGGGATGGTCCATTAATTATGTATCAAACTATTGTTATTTCACTAATCTATAAGAATAAACAACCAATTACTATTAATAGAAAAACGAATCGAAAATGCCAAGAAAAACAAAATATTGATAGGAATGATTTTTCTGAATTCATTACAAAAAAAAAACACGAAAAGATGGTCGGGAATATAGATGAAAATCGTTATGATTTGCTTGTTCCTGAAAACATTTCATCTCCTAGACGTCGTAGAGAATTGAGAATTTTAATTTGTTTAAATTCCGGGAAGGGAAATCCGGATGTTGTGGGTAAAAAGGAAGTATTTTGCAACGAGAACAACGTAAGTAACTGTAGTCCACTTTTAACTAATAGCAAGCATCTTGATATAGAGCCAACTCCATTCATTAAATTGAAATTGTTTCTTTGGCCAAATTATCGATTAGAAGATTTAGCTTGTATGAATCGCTATTGGTTTGATACTAGTAATGGTAGCCGTTTCAGTATGTTAAGGATAAAAATGTATCCACGCTTGAGAATTCGTTGATGATATATGTATCATAAGATATCGTTCTAACAGGTTCCCAAGTGGGAGAAGGACTATGGTCAAAAGGACATTTATTTCAGTTATTTCGCAAGAAGAAAACGAAAACAAGGGGTCTGTTGAATTTCAAGTATTCAGTTTCACCAAGAAACTAAAAAAAGTAACTTCTCATTTGAAATTACACAAAAAAGATTATTTATCTCAGAGAGGTCTACAGAAAACTCTGGGAAAACGTCAACGGTTGCTGACGTATTTGTCAAATAAAAATAAAGTACGTTATAAATAATTAATAGATCAGTTGGATAGTCGGGAGGTAAAAACGCGTTAAGTTAAGTGCGAAGTGAATCTATAGAAATAATTAATCGATCAGTTGGATAGTCGGGAGTGACAAATGCGTGAAATTCACTAAATCTAAAAATCTAAAATTCTAGTTATGTTAGGGATAAATAATAAGTGAGTTTCGTGCTGAAATGAAACTCACTTCACTTATTCAAGAACCTCGTCGAGGGGTTCCTTCTAGCCTTTTATAGAGGCCCTACGTAAGTAACTAGAGAGGATATAAAATGCAGAACAAAGATTATCTAAATTGGTTACTAGGTGCTATATTAGGGACTATTTGTATCACCATCGTAACGCTTATGGGAGGCTTTTATCTCAGGAACCAAAAAAGACTTACCGAGAAGCCCTTAGTGTCACACGTCTTGTTATTGAAAAGCGAAGAGCCGCGACTCTTACCCCCGAGTACAAAAGATATCGCGGAGTCTCATCTACTTTCTCGAGTGAAAGTGAAAAGAGGAACTTTTTGTAAGGGTTCGTTGCACCTCTTTTCATTGAAAAATCGGGGGGGTCCTTCGCTAGGTTATGCTCCAAAGAAGGATAATGAAACCTGGTATGGAGCAGATTTCCGCTTCTCGGTGGACTTTCTGAAGACCCAAAATGACCCAGACAGGCCCGAGAGCACTATCGAGGAAAGTTTCCTCGAGGCTTATCTAATTGATATATTCCGGCGTCCGGGAAATGTCAATTTATCCACACCCTCTCCTGGAGAGAGGAATGGAACGACACAGACAGCAGATTCTGTTGTGACTTTTCTATTTTGGGGGGATTCCGCGGTTGTTCAATTTGAAACTAGGTCTTCTATTCTTTTCGTCCCTGACCAGGCCCAACCAAAACCCAGAGACCAAAAGAGGAGAAAGCAGGTGTGGATGATAGATTCTGAAAGGAAGCAAAGGAAGCGGATACGGAGACGCCGGTTGAGGCCTTACTGGCCAGAGCTGCTTGATACTTCCTATTATCTTCCTTTCAAAAAGGATAATTCCTCTCTATTGGAAAATGGAGTGGCAGGGGGGTCTGTACGTCCCTTATGGCGTCCTTTCCGAGGGTCTTTCCGGGGGTATGCTGCCGATCAGGATGGAGCAGCAGACGGCGGGGGCGCGGATTTCTGGGACTATTTCGATACCGAAAAAGGCTCAGATCATTTCCGAGTTTCCGAGTTTTCGGAATTTGAGATTGGAGTCCATTCGATGGATTTGGAAGAACTCAAAACCGAGCGGCAACGCAATCTTGCTCTTAGTCTTGAGGGAAACGATTTCATTAGCCTCAGCCAAAAACTGAGTTTCCTCGACGAAAAAGGATCCGTGATACGCTATGAAAACGGGAGAGGGAAACTTGTGAAAAGACTCAGATTTACTGAAGAGGCAATCCAAGTGCACCCAAACTCTGAATCGTGGCAATTTGAACTTTATAGCGTCCAGAAACCAATCGCCTCTTCGATTGCTTTCTTCTCTGCCAAACTGAAGAGAATCGAGGAAGAAATTTCCATACGAGAACGGCAACAACTGCTGGAACATGCAGAAGAAGTCGATGAAAAACCGCGAACCCGAGAGAAGAAAAGCCCGGCGGCCATGCTCCGTTATAAACGAGAGCCTGGCAAAAAGCAACTCTCTCGTTCTCAACAAAAGCCGATAGGGGAGCATGACTGGCGGCACTGGCAGAGGGATGATATCTCCTATTATCGTCCTTTAAAAAGGATTAAGGCTTCCACTTCCAAAAACAAAACTTCACCGATATTCCAATACCGGAATACTGTCCAGGTGGACAATACCCTCCAGTTGGACTTCAAGACATTTCACAATGATGTCTTTGATGTCAGCGAAGAGTCCTAAAAGGGACTTGACCTTACATAAGATAAGATATTTTCTTTTCTCTTTCTTATGTATGTCAAACTTTACCCATACATAAGATAAGAGCTTTTCTTTTCTCTTTCTTATGTATGTGAAACCGTGATCTGGGGATATGGGTTTTGCGGTTTGGTGGGTGGAGAACTCTCCCTTACTATGTATAGACGAATCCAATTTCAAATTGGATTGATTATTAATTAAATCATGTGTATTGATTAGTGTGTATTGATTAGTGTGTATTGTATCCCAAATGAATGTCATTTGAGTGGTCAAATCCATATCTGTAATTTGTAGAAACTTAAAATAAACCAAGTGGGAGAAGGACTCTTTTTTTTTTTTAGGGTCAAATTTATTTCAGTTATTTCGCAAGAAGAAAACAAGGTCCTTTAATAAGTGAGTTTCAGCAAGAAACTCACTTATTAAATTAAAGGACCTTGTCGAGGGGTTCCTTCTAGACTCTTCTAGAGGCCAATTAACTCAGGAAACCTTTGCTTTCAATTTGCTATGGAGAAAAAAGAGAAAATGGATAAAAAGGATAAAAAATCGAATCAGCCATTTTTCAAATTCCTTTGGAATTGATTGTTGATTGCCGGGATAATTTGGATGGGCCTACTTATTTGGAAATTCTTCGTAAACCCCCCCACAACTCCTCCAAAATCTCCCGAATGTAGCTTTTGCTTGACATTCGAGAGGGATCCGGACAATCCTTATTCGATTGACATTGATCCGGACGGATTCTTGATGGACACATCGATCACAAAAAAGGGCGATAATCAAATCAAAGATTCTACTGAGATTTCGATGAAAATCAGAGAATGGGAATCGAAAAAGCCCTCATTATAGAGAAAAGAAAGCTTGTGCGGGATACCTCTGTCAGAATTTCGCGCTTCGCCGAGTACTGCGATGCAATGAGGAGGAACGGATTAAGCCAACGCGCAATACAAAATGACCCGCGCATTCCTGAGTTCCTGGAGGAAGTTTTGTCTTTTCAGTCCACTCAGTTCGAGCATATTGCTGAGTTAAGGGAAGAAATTGCGGCCTTGGAGGAGGCCCTTCCTCAACTCAAAGAACGAGCACTTCGGGCACAAGCAGCCGCCGTCAAAGCGCGTAGACGTGAGCTGGGCAACCCATGCCGATGCCGATGCTCTCATCGAAGATCGTCCCAGAGATTGGATTGAGAGATTGGAAAGCAGGATGGAAACTCCAATGGGCGATGGTAATGGCGCAGGCGAGGGTTTATTCACGGGACCCGCGAGCATAATCCGGGGGTTTATGCGGGGGTTTATGCAAGTAGGATGCAACTCGTTGAAACTAAATTCCGAAGAGTTTAAGCGGTTGACACATTTTTTATTTGATTTGAGTCGAAGTCATAATGATGGTTCGAATTAAGGAATTTCCAATTACTGACATTGGTAACCGACCCAAGGCAATTTGATTATAATTCAATTCATGACGATTATAAGTAGAAAGTGCATATTCCTCAGTCATTGATAAACAATTTGTTGGACAATACTCGACACAATTCCCACAAAATATACATATTCCAAAATCAATACTATAATTAAGTAATCGTTTCTTTCGAATTTCGGGTTCCAATCTCCAATCAATAGTGGGTAGATCTATAGGACATACACGAACACATACTTCACACGCAATGCATTTATCAAATTCAAAGTGGATTCGACCGCGGAAACGCTCGGATGGAATCCATTTTTGATAGGGATATTGAATAGTTACAGGTAAACGGCTCGTATGAGATAAAGTAATTATGAAACTTTGGCCGATATACCTTGCAGCTCTTACAGCTTGGTGACCATACTTCATGAACCCAGTTATTATAGGAAGCATATCATAACTCTCTATGAATAATTGAAATTTTCTTTCTCTTGGTTAAGAAAACTTATGAATCGAAAATACAATGAATGTCTTATGTCTTTACAGCGAAAGGAGTTGGGAAGAAGTTGTCAATAATAGATTCCCGAGAGAAATAGGAAAAGAAATTTCCACCCAAAATTTAATAGTTGGTCCATTCTCATCCTAGGCAAAGTCCATCTTGTTGTGATAGAAATGAACAGGAACAAATAAGCTTTGGCTAATGTAATCAAAATACCAATTGTTGTTTTAAAGACTCCACTCAGTTCATTTATTCCTAAAAAATTAGGAAGAAATATGAACGGAATAGATAAATTCCAACCGCCCAAGTAAAGAACTGTTACAAATAATGAAGAGACTAGTAGATTTAGATAGGAAGCAACGTAAAATAAACCAAATTTGATACCCGAATATTCGGTTTGATAACCTGCTACTAATTCTTCCTCGGATTCGGGTAAATCAAAAGGTAACCTTTCACATTCGGTTAGGGAATAAATTAGAAAAACCGTAAATCCTATAGGTTGACGCCACAGATTCCAACCCCAAAAACCATATTTGGACTGTGCCTCAACTATTTCAACTGTACTTGAACTGTTAGATAATCATAGTCGGTGATAACATCACTGCTACTATCGCTATTGCAGAACCGTACATGAGACTTTTACCTCATACGGCTCCTCGGTGGTCGTCATAAAAAAATCTAAGGACGGGCTTGTTATTATCTCGATATATTAGTTGAGTAGATAGAGTAAAGCTGGATCGAAGAGTCCCACATTATACCAATCCAATTCTGTCTGCTATTCTGCTATAATAACAAAAAGATGCTTCTGAATTGATCTTACCTTTTCTATTTCTTTCTATTTCTAATGTATATTTCTAATTTCACAAAAGAAAATGAAATTTCCCTTCGTTTAGTAATACCTTAATCCTTCAATAAAAAAAAAAAAAAAAATACTCATTGACCCGTTTTCCATTACGAAAAAAAAATGAGACATTCCATTAGTTCATGATGAATAGAGATTAGTTCATGATGAATAGAGATAAAATAATTCGTATTTTTCTTTTCTATTGTATATTTCTTTCGTTCCGATTCTTCTTTCACATTTCATAAAAAAACACAAAGAAGCTCTCAAAAAAGGTTACTTCGTTTCTGATAGCCATTTCTTTAACCAATGGGTCGGAGCATACAGCATACTTAGGATCGGGATCCTGGGGAAGTACTCCTTGATCGTTTCTACTAACTTAAAGCCCCCGCTCCAATTCCTTTTATTTTATGTGGAGAGACCTATTTAGGGAACTTAGATTATCTCTATTACGAATCCATTATGCACCTTAGTATTTCTAACCGACCACTTATTTTATTTTATTTTTGTCGAACCCCCATTATGATTATGAGAGACATTAGTGAAAACTCCGTATAGTTGGTTTTTTCTAACCGCATCATGATTACTAATCCCCAAATCTTGGGGGTCATTTATTCATTCTGCTTATGGATGCTTAACTCTCCCACATAGGGAATGAGACTCTCTCTTTTTACTGCAAATTTCTAAATAGAACTTATCTGATTGAGTGCATTATCCGGAATGATGAATCAAAAAATAAAGATATCTACTCACTACATTTCACTCCTTTCTTTCCTAGAAATAAAAGAAATAGGTAACAGCTCATGTCCAAACGAATCGGACGTAGAGATATGGATAAAACACATAGAGTTAATGGTATTTCATAACAAATCGATTGAGCAGCAGCTAGTAGACCACCTAAAAACTAAAAAGGAATATTTATTATTCGAACCATATCCTGACATAAGGAGTCCCAAAGGAACAATACTTGAAAATGAATGTCATTATTTTTATTGAATGGTTAAATCCATATCTTTAATTTGTAGAAACTTAAAATAAACCAAGTGGAAGAAGGGCTATGGTCAAAAGGACATTTATTTCAGTTATTTCGCAAGAAGAAAACGAAAACAAGGGGTCTGTTGAATTTCAAGTATTCAGTTTCACCAAGAAACTAAAAAAAGTAACTTCTCATTTAAAATTACACAAAAAAGATTATTTATCTCAGAGAGGTCTACAGAAAACTCTGGGAAAACGTCAACGGTTGCTGACGTATTTGTCAAATAAAAATAAAGTACGTTATAAAGAATTAATTGATCAGTTGGATATTCGGGAAGTAAAAACGCGTTAAGTTAAGTGCGAAGTGAATCTATAGAAATAATTAATTGATCAGTTGGATAGTCGGGAGTGACAAATGCGTGAAATTCACTAAATCTAAAATAAAAATCTAAAATTCTAGTTATGTTAGGGATAAATAATAAGTGAGTTTCGTGCTGAAATGAAACTCACTTATTCAAGAACCTCGTCGAAGGGTTCCTTCTAGCCTTTTATAGATATAGAGGCCCTACGTAAGTAAGTAGAGAGGATATAAAATGCAGAACAAAGATTCTCTAAATTGGTTACTAGGTGCTATATTAGGGACTATTTGTATCACCATCGTAACACTTATGGAAGGCTTTTATCTCAGGAACCAAAAAAGACTTACCGAGAAGCCCTTAGTGTCACACGTCTTGTTATTGAAAAGCGAAGAGCCTCGACTCTCTATTATCTTCCTTTCAAATTCAAAAAGGATAATTCCTCTCTATTGGAAAATGGAGTGGCAGGGGGGTCTGTACGTCCCTTATGGCGTCCTTTCCGAGGGTCTTTCCGGGGGTATGCTGCCGATCAGGATGGAGCAGCAGACGGCGGGGGCGCGGATTTCTGGGACTATTTCGATACCGAAAAAGGCTCAGATCATTTCCGAGTTTCCGAGTTTTCGGAATTTGAGATTGGAGTCCATTCGATGGATTTGGAAGAACTCAAAACCGAGCGGCAACGCAATCTTGCTCTTAGTCTTGAGGGAAACGATTTCATTAGCCTCAGCCAAAAACTGAGTTTCCTCGACGAAAAAGGATCCGTGATACGCTATGAAAACGGGAGAGGGAAACTTGTGAAAAGACTCAGATTTACTGAAGAGGCAATCCAAGTGCACCCAAACTCTGAATCGTGGCAATTTGAACTTTATAGCGTCCAGAAACCAATCGCCTCTTCGATTGCTTTCTTCTCTGCCAAACTGAAGAGAATCGAGGAAGAAATTTCCATACGAGAACGGCAACAACTGCTGGAACATGCAGAAGAAGTCGATGAAAAACCGCGAACCCGAGAGAAGAAAAGCCCGGCGGCCATGCTCCGTTATAAACGAGAGCCTGGCAAAAAGCAACTCTCTCGTTCTCAACAAAAGCCGATAGGGGAGCATGACTGGCGGCACTGGCAGAGGGATGATATCTCCTATTATCGTCCTTTAAAAAGGATTAAGGCTTCCACTTCCAAAAACAAAACTTCACCGATATTCCAATACCGGAATACTGTCCAGGTGGACAATACCCTCCAGTTGGACTTCAAGACATTTCACAATGATGTCTTTGATGTCAGTGAAGAGTCCAACTAAAATAAAAATAAAAGGGACTTGACCTTACCCATACATAGGATAAGAGATTTTTTTCTCTTTCTTATGTATGGGTAAACTTTACTCATATATAAGACATAAGATAAGAGCTTTTCTTTTCTCTTTCTTAGATATTTGAACCCGTGAGCCGGGGATATGGGTTTTGCGGTTTGGTGACTCTCTGTTACTATGCATAGACGAATCCAATTTGAAATTGGATTGATTCTTAATTGAATCATGTGTATTGAGGCATTAAAAATGCACTAAGGTAACTGAGAAGTGAATTAGAAGAGTCCTTGTAGCATTATTTGATTTGTCAGAGCTTGCATTTTGATGAACTTTATTTCATTTTTAGCAATTCATAGAATACTGATCCTGAATCAGGGAAAACACATATGAATGTACCGACGACAAAAAAAGACCTCATGATAGTCAATATGGGCCCTCAGCACCCATCAATGCATGGCGTTCTTCGCCTCATCATTTCCTCTCGCTCGATCGTGAAAATGTTATTTACTTTGAACCTATCCTATATTGAGTTATTTACATAGCTTATTTACTTTACATAGCATAGGTTATTGGAATGAGTATTTTTTTTTTTTTTTTTATTGAAGGATTAAGGTATTACTAAACGAAGGGAAATTTCATTTTCTTTTGTGAAATTAGAAATATACATTAGAAATAGAAAGAAATAGAAAAGGTAAGATCAATTCAGAAGCATCTTTTTGTTATTATAGCAGAATAGCAGACAGAATTGGATTGGTATAATGTGGGACTCTTCGATCCAGCTTTACTCTATCTACTCAACTAATATATCGAGATAATAACAAGCCCGTCCTTAGATTTTTTTATGACGACCACCGAGGAGCCGTATGAGGTAAAAGTCTCATGTACGGTTCTGCAATAGCGATAGTAGCAGTGATGTTATCACCGACTATGATTATCTAACAGTTCAAGTACAGTTGAAATAGTTGAGGCACAGTCCAAATATGGTTTTTGGGGTTGGAATCTGTGGCGTCAACCTATAGGATTTACGGTTTTTCTAATTTATTCCCTAACCGAATGTGAAAGGTTACCTTTTGATTTACCCGAATCCGAGGAAGAATTAGTAGCAGGTTATCAAACCGAATATTCGGGTATCAAATTTGGTTTATTTTACGTTGCTTCCTATCTAAATCTACTAGTCTCTTCATTATTTGTAACAGTTCTTTACTTGGGCGGTTGGAATTTATCTATTCCGTTCATATTTCTTCCTAATTTTTTAGGAATAAATGAACTGAGTGGAGTCTTTAAAACAACAATTGGTATTTTGATTACATTAGCCAAAGCTTATTTGTTCCTGTTCATTTCTATCACAACAAGATGGACTTTGCCTAGGATGAGAATGGACCAACTATTAAATTTTGGGTGGAAATTTCTTTTCCTATTTCTCTCGGGAATCTATTATTGACAACTTCTTCCCAACTCCTTTCGCTGTAAAGACATAAGACATTCATTGTATTTTCGATTCATAAGTTTTCTTAACCAAGAGAAAGAAAATTTCAATTATTCATAGAGAGTTATGATATGCTTCCTATAATAACTGGGTTCATGAAGTATGGTCACCAAGCTGTAAGAGCTGCAAGGTATATCGGCCAAAGTTTCATAATTACTTTATCTCATACGAGCCGTTTACCTGTAACTATTCAATATCCCTATCAAAAATGGATTCCATCCGAGCGTTTCCGCGGTCGAATCCACTTTGAATTTGATAAATGCATTGCGTGTGAAGTATGTGTTCGTGTATGTCCTATAGATCTACCCACTATTGATTGGAGATTGGAACCCGAAATTCGAAAGAAACGATTACTTAATTATAGTATTGATTTTGGAATATGTATATTTTGTGGGAATTGTGTCGAGTATTGTCCAACAAATTGTTTATCAATGACTGAGGAATATGCACTTTCTACTTATAATCGTCATGAATTGAATTATAATCAAATTGCCTTGGGTCGGTTACCAATGTCAGTAATTGGAAATTCCTTAATTCGAACCATCATTATGACTTCGACTCAAATCAAATAAAAAATGTGTCAACCGCTTAAACTCTTCGGAATTTAGTTTCAACGAGTTGCATCCTACTTGCATAAACCCCCGCATAAACCCCCGGATTATGCTCGCGGGTCCCGTGAATAAACCCTCGCCTGCGCCATTACCATCGCCCATTGGAGTTTCCATCCTGCTTTCCAATCTCTCAATCCAATCTCTGGGACGATCTTCGATGAGAGCATCGGCATCGGCATGGGTTGCCCAGCTCACGTCTACGCGCTTTGACGGCGGCTGCTTGTGCCCGAAGTGCTCGTTCTTTGAGTTGAGGAAGGGCCTCCTCCAAGGCCGCAATTTCTTCCCTTAACTCAGCAATATGCTCGAACTGAGTGGACTGAAAAGACAAAACTTCCTCCAGGAACTCAGGAATGCGCGGGTCATTTTGTATTGCGCGTTGGCTTAATCCGTTCCTCCTCATTGCATCGCAGTACTCGGCGAAGCGCGAAATTCTGACAGAGGTATCCCGCACAAGCTTTCTTTTCTCTATAATGAGGGCTTTTTCGATTCCCATTCTCTGATTTTCATCGAAATCTCAGTAGAATCTTTGATTTGATTATCGCCCTTTTTTGTGATCGATGTGTCCATCAAGAATCCGTCCGGATCAATGTCAATCGAATAAGGATTGTCCGGATCCCTCTCGAATGTCAAGCAAAAGCTACATTCGGGAGATTTTGGAGGAGTTGTGGGGGGGTTTACGAAGAATTTCCAAATAAGTAGGCCCATCCAAATTATCCCGGCAATCAACAATCAATTCCAAAGGAATTTGAAAAATGGCTGATTCGATTTTTTATCCTTTTTATCCATTTTCTCTTTTTTCTCCATAGCAAATTGAAAGCAAAGGTTTCCTGAGTTAATTGGCCTCTAGAAGAGTCTAGAAGGAACCCCTCGACAAGGTCCTTTAATTTAATAAGTGAGTTTCTTGCTGAAACTCACTTATTAAAGGACCTTGTTTTCTTCTTGCGAAATAACTGAAATAAATTTGACCCTAAAAAAAAAAAAGAGTCCTTCTCCCACTTGGTTTATTTTAAGTTTCTACAAATTACAGATATGGATTTGACCACTCAAATGACATTCATTTGGGATACAATACACACTAATCAATACACACTAATCAATACACATGATTTAATTAATAATCAATCCAATTTGAAATTGGATTCGTCTATACATAGTAAGGGAGAGTTCTCCACCCACCAAACCGCAAAACCCATATCCCCAGATCACGGTTTCACATACATAAGAAAGAGAAAAGAAAAGCTCTTATCTTATGTATGGGTAAAGTTTGACATACATAAGAAAGAGAAAAGAAAATATCTTATCTTATGTAAGGTCAAGTCCCTTTTAGGACTCTTCGCTGACATCAAAGACATCATTGTGAAATGTCTTGAAGTCCAACTGGAGGGTATTGTCCACCTGGACAGTATTCCGGTATTGGAATATCGGTGAAGTTTTGTTTTTGGAAGTGGAAGCCTTAATCCTTTTTAAAGGACGATAATAGGAGATATCATCCCTCTGCCAGTGCCGCCAGTCATGCTCCCCTATCGGCTTTTGTTGAGAACGAGAGAGTTGCTTTTTGCCAGGCTCTCGTTTATAACGGAGCATGGCCGCCGGGCTTTTCTTCTCTCGGGTTCGCGGTTTTTCATCGACTTCTTCTGCATGTTCCAGCAGTTGTTGCCGTTCTCGTATGGAAATTTCTTCCTCGATTCTCTTCAGTTTGGCAGAGAAGAAAGCAATCGAAGAGGCGATTGGTTTCTGGACGCTATAAAGTTCAAATTGCCACGATTCAGAGTTTGGGTGCACTTGGATTGCCTCTTCAGTAAATCTGAGTCTTTTCACAAGTTTCCCTCTCCCGTTTTCATAGCGTATCACGGATCCTTTTTCGTCGAGGAAACTCAGTTTTTGGCTGAGGCTAATGAAATCGTTTCCCTCAAGACTAAGAGCAAGATTGCGTTGCCGCTCGGTTTTGAGTTCTTCCAAATCCATCGAATGGACTCCAATCTCAAATTCCGAAAACTCGGAAACTCGGAAATGATCTGAGCCTTTTTCGGTATCGAAATAGTCCCAGAAATCCGCGCCCCCGCCGTCTGCTGCTCCATCCTGATCGGCAGCATACCCCCGGAAAGACCCTCGGAAAGGACGCCATAAGGGACGTACAGACCCCCCTGCCACTCCATTTTCCAATAGAGAGGAATTATCCTTTTTGAAAGGAAGATAATAGGAAGTATCAAGCAGCTCTGGCCAGTAAGGCCTCAACCGGCGTCTCCGTATCCGCTTCCTTTGCTTCCTTTCAGAATCTATCATCCACACCTGCTTTCTCCTCTTTTGGTCTCTGGGTTTTGGTTGGGCCTGGTCAGGGACGAAAAGAATAGAAGACCTAGTTTCAAATTGAACAACCGCGGAATCCCCCCAAAATAGAAAAGTCACAACAGAATCTGCTGTCTGTGTCGTTCCATTCCTCTCTCCAGGAGAGGGTGTGGATAAATTGACATTTCCCGGACGCCGGAATATATCAATTAGATAAGCCTCGAGGAAACTTTCCTCGATAGTGCTCTCGGGCCTGTCTGGGTCATTTTGGGTCTTCAGAAAGTCCACCGAGAAGCGGAAATCTGCTCCATACCAGGTTTCATTATCCTTCTTTGGAGCATAACCTAGCGAAGGACCCCCCCGATTTTTCAATGAAAAGAGGTGCAACGAACCCTTACAAAAAGTTCCTCTTTTCACTTTCACTCGAGAAAGTAGATGAGACTCCGCGATATCTTTTGTACTCGGGGGTAAGAGTCGCGGCTCTTCGCTTTTCAATAACAAGACGTGTGACACTAAGGGCTTCTCGGTAAGTCTTTTTTGGTTCCTGAGATAAAAGCCTCCCATAAGCGTTACGATGGTGATACAAATAGTCCCTAATATAGCACCTAGTAACCAATTTAGATAATCTTTGTTCTGCATTTTATATCCTCTCTAGTTACTTACGTAGGGCCTCTATAAAAGGCTAGAAGGAACCCCTCGACGAGGTTCTTGAATAAGTGAAGTGAGTTTCATTTCAGCACGAAACTCACTTATTATTTATCCCTAACATAACTAGAATTTTAGATTTTTAGATTTAGTGAATTTCACGCATTTGTCACTCCCGACTATCCAACTGATCGATTAATTATTTCTATAGATTCACTTCGCACTTAACTTAACGCGTTTTTACCTCCCGACTATCCAACTGATCTATTAATTATTTATAACGTACTTTATTTTTATTTGACAAATACGTCAGCAACCGTTGACGTTTTCCCAGAGTTTTCTGTAGACCTCTCTGAGATAAATAATCTTTTTTGTGTAATTTCAAATGAGAAGTTACTTTTTTTAGTTTCTTGGTGAAACTGAATACTTGAAATTCAACAGACCCCTTGTTTTCGTTTTCTTCTTGCGAAATAACTGAAATAAATGTCCTTTTGACCATAGTCCTTCTCCCACTTGGGAACCTGTTAGAACGATATCTTATGATACATATATCATCAACGAATTCTCAAGCGTGGATACATTTTTATCCTTAACATACTGAAACGGCTACCATTACTAGTATCAAACCAATAGCGATTCATACAAGCTAAATCTTCTAATCGATAATTTGGCCAAAGAAACAATTTCAATTTAATGAATGGAGTTGGCTCTATATCAAGATGCTTGCTATTAGTTAAAAGTGGACTACAGTTACTTACGTTGTTCTCGTTGCAAAATACTTCCTTTTTACCCACAACATCCGGATTTCCCTTCCCGGAATTTAAACAAATTAAAATTCTCAATTCTCTACGACGTCTAGGAGATGAAATGTTTTCAGGAACAAGCAAATCATAACGATTTTCATCTATATTCCCGACCATCTTTTCGTGTTTTTTTTTTGTAATGAATTCAGAAAAATCATTCCTATCAATATTTTGTTTTTCTTGGCATTTTCGATTCGTTTTTCTATTAATAGTAATTGGTTGTTTATTCTTATAGATTAGTGAAATAACAATAGTTTGATACATAATTAATGGACCATCCCATTTTTTATGTATAGGAAACTCTGTGAATACCATTTCTCCACTTTTTAGCGGGTTGGGAAATAGAATTGGAAGTTCAGGTTCACTTTCCAGAGTAGGCTTAAGTTCACTTTCCAGAGTCAGTTCAGGTTCACTTTCCAGAGTCAGTTCAGGTTCACTTTCCAGAGTCAGTTCAGGTTCACTTTCCAGAGTCAGTTCAGCTTCACTTTCCAGAGTCAGTTCAGCTTCACTTTCCAGAGTCAGTTTAGTTTCATGATACTTTAGACTGGACGGAGGCATTTCTTTTCTTCGAAAAAAGGATATAGCCAGTTCGCTTGGATCTCTCAGCCTAAGCAGGAAACTAGAGATATTGATAAAAGTGATCAAATTTTCCGCAAAAAGATCGGTGCATGTCAATTTAAAACTCACATGCCTTTTCTTTTTCAGGAAGATGTCTAGGTCGGTTGGCGGTTTCCACTTCTTCTTGTCTTGGTTTTGATTCTTTTTCTCTTTTTCAATGTTCTTCTTTTTCTCTTTTTCAATGTCTGATGCGCTAGACTCTTGTTTAACATCTTGTTGTTGATTTGGTTGATTTGAGTTAGGCTTCCCAATGTCTGATGCGCTAGACTCTTGTTTAACATCTTGTTGTTGATTTGGTTGATTTGAGTTAGGCTTCCCAATGTCTGATGCGCTAGACTCTTGTTTAACATCTTGTTGTTGATTTGGTTGATTTGAGTTAGGCTTCCCTTGGTTTGGTCGATTTAATCTAGGATTTTCTTGGCGGGACGGTTTTTTTTCTTCTTGATTTTGATTCTCTAATTCAAGATCCTTTTTTTCTTTTTCTTCTTTTTCTTTGGTATTTTTTTTTTCACCACTATCACGGATATTGTTATTAAACGCGATATCGAAAAGAAGTAATTTGCTTGGTATGATCCACGGATTCATCCTATATTTTTCATAAATCGATTTCTTACTGCACTTAGTTTGAGTTAGTCTTGCTTTATTCATTCCCATCCAGTCAAAAGGATGTTTTTTTTTTTTCTTTGTGTTTGGGGAGTTCTTTTTGTTTTGGGATGAGTTGATTTGTTTATGAATCGCGTAATAAAACCGATCTTTTTTATCAATTGTAGTAATTATTGGATAAGTCGCAATCTTTGTTTTTTTATTGATCCAGGTCGCAATATGTCTAGTCTTTCTAAAACAGATGATTTTCCAATCCAAATATTTTCTATGCGCATTTTTTCTACTATATCTCCGGATAGAAAAAAAATCCGGTTTATACGTGATGTACTTCGAGGGAATCCCTTGACCTTCGTTTCCTTGTAATGGCAATCTATAAATAGAAAAATCCTTTCTTTCTCCATAATTAAGATACTTCTGTGATAAAAGATCATATTTGTAATGTTTTTTAAATTTCTTTGTTTTTTTTTTAACCGATAATGAAGCTGCTTTTTCTTTTTGTTTCTCAAAAAGAATTAATTGGCTTTTTTCATTTTTTTCATATGAATCCAAACTTGGTGCGTCTAGATTTTGAACCTTACGACTTTGATTGATCCGATTTCGCCACTTTTGCGACATAAATTTAGACAATCCAGTCTGAGAGAAATCATATTGATATTGATAGTGACCGCTTAACCAGTTTTTCCATTCAGTCAGTTCTCCATTTCCATGTTCTTTATGCCTTGATTCGAAATGAAATATTCCTTGTGTTCCAAAAAAATTCTTTATTCTCTCTTTAAGAAAAAGAGATGTTCGGGAATATTGAAGGACAAATTTCAAGGGATACTTGTGAATACCTGGTCTTTGTGATAATTTATAAAATACATATGCTTGTGACAAGGAAACTATCTCAGAAAAAGTCTTTGAATTTTGATTACCAATATTAGAATTAGAAAACTTCTTTCTTATAGTCAAAATCCAATTCATTGGATTTTCATCAATTCCTTCGTGATTTTTTTGCTTAAAGTAACTGTATGTATCAAGAATTCTTTTTTTTAATTGAAGTAATTCAAGACAAATTTCTACAATATGAATATGGTTCGAAATACGAATGAGAATTTGAGAGAAAATACTTTCAATGAAAAATACCAAAAAAACGCGCCCTTTCCTTATTAATCGCACATTTCTTCTTTTTACTATTTGCCAAAGGTTTTTTGAGGAGTCTAATCTTTTCTCAGCAAAACTCGCCTCGCTAGGACTAATATTTCTATCGGGTATTAAAAATTTGGTTTTCTTATCGTTTGTTATTTTTTCAATTTGATTTCTGATTGTACTTGTCCTATCGGACAGATCCTTTATTTTTTGTTCTGTAAGTGCAGATTTTGTCCAATCCATAGATTGAATTCGACTAGACGATTCATCCAAAATCTGATTCCTTAGTAGAAAATTTGGATCATTTTGAGTTTCACTCAATTCATACCCTTCCCTCACTCCAAATTTTTTATTTGGCTTTCCTTTTGCAAGTTTTTTGATTTTGATAAACGGATCTAGAATCCATTTTGCCTTATTTTTTAACAATTGAAAACTTTTTTTTTTCGCTTCTCTAATTTGTTTTTCAAATTCTTTATAAATAGGTTCAAGAGGATGAGGGTCGTCTCGGCGAGCACCAAAAGGCCGTTCCGTTTCCATTCCGCAGATTGTTAAAAAAGAAGATTTCGCTTTTTTTCTTTTCTTTGACATTGGATCTTTCCGTTTATGATGGGGTTGGAGTTGAAAACGGTACCGAAGACGGAAAGGGAAGAGGATTTTTATCTGCAGACCATCTGTGAACCAATTTTTCGGAAATTCTGTTTCGGATATTATAACGCCATTGTGAGCACAGTTAACATGCATTTCTCTGCCCCATGCCTTCCAATCTTCGTCCCAATCTTTGTACCACTCGGGGAATTTATGGGGGAATTGAAATGGAAATAATAAAAAAAGGCTAAAGTTTTTGGCTATAATCAATGCGGGTAATACTATATTTTTTCTAAGAATTGAGTGGGCTAGTAACAAATAACCCCTTATTCCGTGCCCATACGGAATCTTATCCCACAGTTCCGCTCTTTCTAGTCGCTGCTCCTCCGCCCTTTTTTCTGCTTCGAGCTTCGCCGTGCGCTCCCTTTCTCGCGCCCCGTCTTCCCTTTCTTGTGCCTTATCCTCTCCTTCTTGCGACTCGTCTTCCTCGTAATCCCAAGTTTTCACTTCCGCGCCTTTTCCTATCCAATTCCTAAAGATCCTAAAGATTGGATTCATAAAGATTGGATTCATAATTTTCAGTATTGGGGAAAAAATTGTGTCTATTCTGTCCACAAAAAGTGGGGAATGCAGATTTGTTTGAAAAAAGAGTTTCCAACCACCTGTTTTACGTCTTTGAGCGCTTACGGATCCTTTGATTAAATCTCGCTTCAAATCCGATTGGTTCGAATAACGTATTTGAATCTCCTCAGTATCCTCATCCTCATCATTATACTCCTCCGCCTTCCCCCGCTTCGTATAATAGTCCTTCCAATCCAAAATGAATACAGTTTTGAAGATTCTTGAAATAATGTCAGACAAGTCTGGGTCTGCTTCCGCCAGGGCCATTTCGTCCGACTTGTCAACCAATTCGTATGGCCATCGAGGAACCGTTTTCTCAATTTCTTTTAGGTCAAGTTCCTCCTTTGTGTTTTTTTGAATTGTTTGCTCCTTTGGTTCAGTTGTACTTGTACCGAAGAAATATTGCACTTGATTTTCCGAATCCATTTTTCCTTCGTCTGAGAATACTGATTGTGCCCCAAATGTATCTAGTTTTTGTTCAAATTCTTGGTAATCAGGGAAAAGGCTACCATGAAACTTGTTTATCCACACTTTTTCGTTGGAATCCCCTGGAGGGGTAATTAAAGAATCATTTTCCTTCTCATTTTCCTTTTCCTTCTCATTTTCCTTCTCATTTTTCTTTTCCTTCTCATTTTCCTTCTTAACGCTTGGGGGTAATTGGGGGATTGTTATTGTTCCGCGAAAAGGCCCATTCAAAAAAGGATCGTACCTTTTAGGCAAGCATTCTTGTGCAGTCTCATCATTATCATCATCATCATCATTATCATCATCATTAGCATCATCATTATCATCATCATTAGCATCATCATTATCATTAGCATCATCATTATCATTAGCATCATCATTATCATCATCATTAGCATCATCATTATCATCATCATTAGCATCATCATTATCATCATCATTATCATTAGCATCATCATTATCATCATCATTATCATTAGCATCATCATTATCATCATCATTATCATTAGCATCATCATTATCATCATCATTATCATTACATAATCGAGTCCTTTTTTCGAGTACATCCAGATCAAGAGACCCCCTTTCTAGAGCGTCAATTCGATGGAAAAGTTCGTTGCTCAGGCTATTTCTTTTTTGTTCATTGGTATAAATCCAATGATTATTCAATTCATCAGAGGGGAGTTTTTCTGGTGTGTCCAAAAACCCCTTTCTTTCTATCATTTCAAAAAAGGTTGACAAACTTGGCGGATATGTAAAAGAGATTCTTTGTTTTCCATCACTTTGGCCTGTATCAAAAAAATAGTCTGACATTTCAGTTCTTAGAGCCTTTTGAAATCCATCCGTTTTTATATATCGCAATGGTCGATGCCATCGGTTATAGTCGAAAAGAAAAGTCACAAGAGGCATTTCTGCTAAGAAGTCTTTCTTTTCTTTCAGTTTTTCGTCTAGGTTGTTCGAATCTTCTGAAAAAGGGGAAAGGTCTGCCTCGGCGGAGCCTTCTTGCCCCTGTTTGTAAGTTGTGTCTATTTCTACATCTGTTTCGTCCGCGCTTTTGCCCCTTTCTAGCGCTGCCAAATCTGTTTCGTCCACACTTTCGCCCCTTTCTAGCGCTGCTTCTAGCGCTGCCAAGGTTTCTTTTTCTTTTTCTTTCTTTTTCTTATCCTCAAGGCTCTCCATCTTAATAGGTAACGGAAATCTACTTGAATAGTAGACGCAGGAGAGAAATAATAGAATGGTAAAGATTCGCTCCAGAGAATTTCGAAAGTCTGCCGCACCGTACCTATTCAATCTAATAGAAGGATTTTGCCGTATCCAGAATAATACCAACTCAAACCCTTTCATGCACAAAATGTGACCAATGAACCAACCAACAAAACTACTTGTTAAAAATAACATCTTGTTGTTGCATCGAAACATATAAATACTGATTACTCGGGGTAAGGTCGAACTCGGCAAAACGAAATGGTTGAATAGTGGAAAAATGATATTAGTAAGGAATACATATTGAGTGTATAAATTACGCATTCCATTTCGAGTGGTCGCTACCGAATCAAAAAAGTCTTTGTCATTATCTTGGCGCCAAAAGAAATAAACCCAAAGATAGAGTAGCCTTAGGATAGTTATTCTATGCGGTGTACCCAATACTAGATGGAGAGGTGCATAATAAATCGATATGAACATGATGAGCTGCCCCATCAGAAAACCAGTTGTTGCGGATACATCCTTCTCGCTTCCTTTTTCCATAACCCGACCTCGGAGAAGCAAGAGATATGAGGGCCCTATGGTCCCTGCGGTCATAAATCCATAAAAGAGTCCGGCCACAACGACTGAATTGGTTATCTGCATACAGAAACGAACTAGAGTAGCTAGTTGAAACAATTTGAACATAACAATGCTCTCCTGGGATAGGGTGGTTTTTTACTTTTCCATTACAATGGAAACCTTTTTACTTTTAGTAGGAAAATAGAATCTCTAGAATCGAATATCGAAAAAGACAGTCCTGAAGAATTTCCTTTCTTCAATCACATAATATTTCTGTTATCTATCTATCTATATAGATGATCGAATCAATCTGTTATATGGTGTTGGATCCATAACGAATTCATAATGAATTCTATGGATCCTTGGGACTGGTAGATTCGTCTAGATCCAGTAATAGAGGGCTGTAGATCAGGGTTCCAAACACCTCTCATATAGATTTTCCTTCCATCTTGAAAGAAAACAAAAATGGATTATTCTACTTATTTTATTCTGCAAAGATTCTCCAAAGAAAAAAGAAAAACTTTCTTTTTTCTTTCTGAAACGGAGAGAGTGGAATCCTTTTCTTCTCTATGACTTTCATTTTGATTGAAGTAAAGAAGCAAGTAAAAAATATACGTGAATTCACATTTATATATAGAACTAACCATTTCATCCATTTAATGCAAATTTTGCAAAGCAGCTGCCGTAGCTTGATCTGCGGAAAGCGCAGTAGAAGAAGAAAGAAAACGGTTCTTTCTTGAGTTAGCATTCTTGACATTCCAGAAAATATACACTAGTATTCTAATGTGCCCAATTTCTCAAGCTGGGCATTACTCTCGTTAAGTGGCGAGCTCGAGAGTAAACAAAATGGAAAAGGGAATCCAATCCAATGAACAACCTCATAACCTTCGTTTCGCAAAAAGTGAAAACAGTGACCTTGGGTCTGGTGACTTTTTTATCCAAAAAAGTCACAAAAGAAACAATTGCAATCTCTGTTGCGGCAGCGTTCGGCACATTAGCGAGTCTCGATTTTGGCTTCACTCGTCTTCTGCGATGGATGGTCGGTCCACCACGTATGTCTAGACAAGCTCGCTTAGAGCGAGTCCTTTCTACCTTAGAATTCAAAAAAACGCTATTGGTAGAAAGAAAGGAGTCTTACGTGAAAAGGCTCGATCGGATCGCTCGGTTGTTACACAACATTCAACGAACTAAGGGGCCGATTAGGAATCGGATGCGCGGTTGGTTGGATGAAACGGTAAAAACGCATCAAAGGTTACTCAAATCAAAAGAGATTCCTCGCTTAGACTTCACGATTGCACTCTTAGAAGATGCAAAAGAGAAGCTCCAAGATGAGGATCCAAACTAAGGTTTGAGTATGATGAGTCGGTTTTGCTGCTTGCATCAGACTAAACAAGATAGAAAGAATTACAAGATAGAAAGAATTGGATTTGGTGGTTGCCACCTTCTTTGGTGGTTGCCACCTTCATAGTGGCATGTTGACAATAGTGTAGTAATCAAATCGAATTCGATCCTAGATAATTGGGTGTAAAGCCCGTCGAATTAACCACCTGACGAACCTTAGAAAGGCGGCAAGCAGATAGAAAAAAAGATGGATTCCCCAAAGGATTGCAACGATTGTAAAGAACCCAAGAAAAAGCTCTTGGAGCCATTTCCCTACCGAGGAAAACCAATCTTTTTCGGAAACGAGTCCTCTCGAATAAAGGTACCGGAGGTAGTGCCGAAACAGAAAGGCCAATAGCCTCATCCATGTCTTTTGGGTTAGGTTTCTTTGAAACCGACTCAAAGCACGTTTAGGGTTAATAGGCAGTCTTAGGAACCGATGGATCGTTTTGGTTCTTTGACTGCCGAAAGGCAGTAGCCGAATACAGAAACGAGTAGCGAGTTGAAACAATTTGAACATGACAATGCTCTCCTGGGGTAGGGTGGTTTTTTACTTTTAGTAGGAAAATAGAATCTCTAGAATCGCATATCGAAAAAGACAGTCCTGAGAATTTCCTTTCTTCAATCACATAATATTTCTGTTATCTATCTATCTATATAGATGATCGAATCAATCTGTTATATGGTGTTGGATCCATTACGAATTCATAATGAATTCTATGGATCCTTGGGACTGGTAGATTCGTCTAGATCCAGTAATATAGGGCTGTAGATCAGGGTTCCAAACACCTCTCATATAGATTTTCCTTCCATCTTGAAAGAAAACAAAAATGGATTATTCTACTTATTTTATTCTGCAAAGATTCTCCAAAGAAAAAAGAAAAACTTTCTTTTTTCTTTCTGAAACGGAGAGAGTGGAATCCTTTTCTTCTCTATGACTTTCATTTTGATTGAAGTAAAGAAGCAAGTAAAAAATATACGTGAATTCACATTTATATATAGAACTAACCATTTCATCCATTTAATGCAAATTTTGCAAAGCAGCTGCCGTAGCTTGATCTGCGGAAAGCGCAGTAGAAGAAGAAAGAAAACGGTTCTTTCTTGAGTTAGCATTCTTGACATTCCAGAAAATATACACTAGTATTCTAATGTGCCCAATTTCTCAAGCTGGGCATTACTCTCGTTAAGTGGCGAGCTCGAGAGTAAACAAAATGGAAAAGGGAATCCAATCCAATGAACAACCTCATAACCTTCGTTTCGCAAAAAGTGAAAACAGTGACCTTGGGTCTGGTGACTTTTTTATCCAAAAAAGTCACAAAAGAAACAATTGCAATCTCTGTTGCGGCAGCGTTCGGCACATTAGCGAGTCTCGATTTTGGCTTCACTCGTCTTCTGCGATGGATGGTCGGTCCACCACGTATGTCTAGACAAGCTCGCTTAGAGCGAGTCCTTTCTACCTTAGAATTCAAAAAAACGCTATTGGTAGAAAGAAAGGAGTCTTACGTGAAAAGGCTCGATCGGATCGCTCGGTTGTTACACAACATTCAACGAACTAAGGGGCCGATTAGGAATCGGATGCGCGGTTGGTTGGATGAAACGGTAAAAACGCATCAAAGGTTACTCAAATCAAAAGAGATTCCTCGCTTAGACTTCACGATTGCACTCTTAGAAGATGCAAAAGAGAAGCTCCAAGATGAGGATCCAAACTAAGGTTTGAGTATGATGAGTCGGTTTTGCTGCTTGCATCAGACTAAACAAGATAGAAAGAATTACAAGATAGAAAGAATTGGATTTGGTGGTTGCCACCTTCTTTGGTGGTTGCCACCTTCATAGTGGCATGTTGACAATAGTGTAGTAATCAAATCGAATTCGATCCTAGATAAATCGATCTAGGATTCCATTCGATTTGGTTTTTACTTGTCTTCGTGCAAATGATGTGCTCCTTGGATTCGATGTACTATTTGATCTTTTTTGACCCAAATTTAGTCAAAAAAATGATCAAATAGCTAGAGCCAAAGAGCCAAAATAAGAAAAGGAAGGCTAAAAAAAGAAGCACTTTTGGGTGTAAAGCCCGTCGAATTAACCACCTGACGAACCTTAGAAAGAAGGTAAACGGATGGATCAAAAGATAGAGTGTAAAAAGGATTCCAAGGAGTGTAAAGAACCCAAGAAAAAGCTCTTGGAGGAATTTACCTAGCGAGGAAAACCAATCTTTTTCCGAAAGGAGGCCTCTCGACCTCAGGTAGTGCCGAAACAGGGCAGTCAAAAGACGCATCCATGCCTTTGGGGTTAGGTTTCTTTGAAACCGACTAAAAGCACGTTCCAGCAGCCTTTGGAACCGGTGGATATTTTGGCTTCTTTGAGGGCGGAAACGAACTAAAGGAATACAGAACCGAAGGAACGTTTTTAGCAATATGAACATGACTGGGTTAGAGAATGCAAATGATTAATGAGATTAAGGTTGAAATATCATAACCCGATGAAATGAATTCCATAATTTCGAATTTTATGGATCCTGTGTGTGATTGATTGAATTGAATGTTTGTTTCTCTTTTCGATTCGATCTGTCTCAGATCAAAAGAGATTTTTGTGGTTAATATATTTGATAGAACTAGATGGGCCTCTTTCCGTTTTGGATCATGGAGAAAGAATAGTGTACATATACTTCGCCAATACGGCAATGTCAACTGCGGATTTTTTATGACTTCGACTCAAATCAAATCAAAAATGTGTAAACCGCTTGATTCGATTACCAATTACTCCAATTTCCAATTACTATTACAATAGTATTACTAAATCCGATAAGGAGCAAATCTTCCATTTTGCTCGGCGAATAAGTAACTAAAACTAACAACGGATTTCCGATTCATTGCTCAGAATCATGTCTTGCACAAATACATCCATGATTTTTTCGAAATCTACATCTCTCTAAATTACTACTATTTATTTATCTAGATAATTTCTATATCAACCCCCAATCTAGGATTGGATTCCATTCAGAGCATATCCTAAAAAGAGTCGGGTAACCTATTTTTTCCCGGTCTGGTCAAAAAGATCATGAACCATTTAAGCTTATTTCTCTATTATTTGACATATAATGGATTTCACTGGACCAATAGATGATTTTCTTTTAGTATTTTTGGGATCGGTTCTTCTATTAGGAGATCTGGGAGTGGTATTACTTAGCAATCCCATTTTTTCTGCCTTTTCCTTGGGGTTGGTTCTGGTTTGTATATCCCTATTCCATATTCCATCGAATTCCCATTTTGTAGCTGCGGCACAGCTCCTTATTTACGTGGGGGCCATAAATGTGTTAATCATATTCGCTGTGATGTTCATGAATGACTCAGAATATGACAAGGATTTCGGTCTTTGGACCGTTGGAGAAGGAATCACTTCCCTGGTTTGTACAAGTCTTTTTGTTTCACTAATTACTACTGTCCCAGAGACTTCATGGTACGGTATTATTTGGACTACAAGATCAAACCAGATTGTAGAGCAGGATTTTGTAAATAATGGTCAACAAATTGGGACTCATTTATCAACCGATTTTTTTCTTCCCTTTGAACTCATTTCTATCATTCTTTTAGTTGCCTTAATAGGTGCAATTGTTATGGCCCGTCAGTAATAAAAAGAACGACTTCGAATGAAAGAGTTCTGTCCTCTCAAAAGCCTTCCTTCTTATCACACCCATTTTCCTTCCCTTCAATTCCATTTTTCTATTTTTCATGTATCAAATGGAAATGGTTTTCGTTCAATCTATTCTAGTACCAATACCTTCCTTTGTTCTGGACTTGTGAGATTCTAGTCAATAAAATGGATTAAGGCGGCGTTTTTGTTCCTATTGAAAGCAAATAAATCCAGATTGATGAGGGGTTGGTCAATGATGCTTGAACATGAACTTGTTTTGAGTGCCTTTTTCTTTTCTATCGGTATTTATGGATTGATCACAAGTCGAAATATGGTTAGAGCACTTATGTGTCTTGAGCTTATACTGAATGCGGTTAATTTGAATTTCGTAATATTTTCTGATTTCTTTGATAGTCGCCAATTAAAAGGAGACATTTTCGCGATTTTTGTGATAGCTATTGCAGGCGCTGAAGCCGCTATTAGACCTGCGATTGTTTCGTCAATTCATCGTAACAGAAAATCCACTCGTATCAATCAATCGAACTTGCTGAATAAATAGCGGGAATCATCTAACTACTGAATAGAATATTCACCAATTCAAATTGGTATATACGATAGAAACAACCATAGGCCCATGTTTACTAAAACGTAATAAATCAAAGTATCTTGGACCGCTCTCATGAGCAGATCCAGAAGTCGATTGATTCGAAATCGATTCTGGTAAACCCTCGATTCGTCTGGTGTCTACCATATAGGATTCCTTTATGATTTTACTAGATCGAAACTTTATGATGTTCAAAAAGTGGATAGATACCATGTCACATTCAGTAAAGATTTATGATACATGTATAGGGTGTACTCAATGTGTGCGAGCCTGCCCCACAGATGTATTAGAAATGATACCTTGGGACGGATGTAAAGCTAAGCAAATTGCTTCTGCCCCAAGAACAGAAGACTGTGTAGGTTGTAAGAGGTGTGAATCCGCTTGTCCAACAGATTTCTTGAGTGTCCGGGTTTATTTATGGCATGAGACAACGCGAAGCATGGGGCTAGCTTATTGATACGTTCTAGAAAACTCTACTTGAACCCATTTTTTTCTCCTTACCGACAAAAACCCGTACTCGATCAAAAAGATTATTTCGAGCACGGGTTTTTTGGTCAAAGTGTATCTTGTCTTTACCACGAATTCTTTTCCTTGGTTAACAATAATTGTGATGTTTCCGATATCCGCGGGTTCTTCTATTTTCTTTTTTCCTCATAGGGGAAATAAGATGATTCGGTGGTATACTCTCTCTATATGCACAATAGACCTACTTCTAACGACCTATGTATTCTGTTATCATTTCCAATTTGATGATCCCTTAATCCAATTCGAACAGGATTTTCGATGGATCCATTTTTTGGATTTTCACTGGAGACTCGGAATCGATGGAATTTCCATCGGACCCGTTTTCCTGACGGGATTCATCACTACTTTAGCGACTTTAGCGGCTCGGCCAGTGACTCGGGATTCACGATTGTTCCATTTTCTGATGTTAGCAATGTACAGCGGCCAAATAGGATCATTTTCTTCTCGAGATCTTTTACTTTTTTTTATCATGTGGGAGTTCGAATGAATTCCTGTTTACCTACTTCTATCCATGTGGGGAGGAAAGAAACGTTTGTACTCAGCTACAAAGTTTCTTTTGTACACTGTGGGGGGTTCCGTTTTTCTATTAATGGGAGTTCTGGGCATGGGTTTCTATGGTTCCAACGAAGCAACCTTACATTTTGAAACCTCATCGAATCAATCGTATCCGGTGGCATTGGAAATACTATTCTATTTTGGATTTCTTATTACTTATGCTGTCAAATCACCGATTATACCCTTACATACATGGTTCCCAGATACCCATGGGGAGGCACATTACAGTACGTGTATGCTTCTAGCCGGAATCTTATTAAAAATGGGAGCGTATGGATTGGTTCGGATCAATATGGAATTCTTACCCCACGCTCATTCTCTATTTTCTCCCTGGTTGATGATACTAGGTACAGTTCAAATAATCTATGCAGCTTCAACATCTCCTGGCCAACGCAATTTCAAAAAGAGAATAGCGTATTCTTCTGTATCTCATATGGGTTTTACAATTCTAGGAATTGGTTCTATAACCGATACAGGACTAAATGGAGCCATCTTACAAATCATTTCTCACGGATTTATTGGTGGTGCGCTTTTTTTCTTGGCAGGAACGAGTTACGATAGAATACGTCTTGTTTATCTCGACGAAATAGGCGGAATAGCTATCCCAATGCCGAAACTATTTACAATGTTCAGTAGCTTCTCGATGGCTTCTCTTGCATTGCCGGGAATGAGTGGTTTTGTTGCCGAATTGGGAGTCTTTTTTGGAATAATTACCAGTCCAAAATCTCTTTGAATGCCAAAAATACTCATTACTTTTGGAATGGCAATTGGAATGATAGTAACTCCTATTTATTCATTATCTATGTCACGCCAGATGTTCTATGGATACAAGCAATTTCCCGCCCCAAACTCTTCTTTTTTGGATTCTGGACCACGAGAACTTTTTGTTTCGATCTGTATCTTTCTACCCGTAATAGGGATTGGTATTTATCCGGATTTCCTTCTCTCACTATCCGTTGACAAGGTAGAAGCTCTCCTATCTAATTACTTTTATAGATAAGATAGTTTTCATGAATAAGATAGAAAATAATGCTATGATTTCAAAAACCATTCGCTGGACAATGAAAAAAAAAGAAGTCTTCTTTTTCCTTATCTTAAGGAAAAAGAAAATGAAGTCCATTCGAATCAGATACGTTTGGAGTTTTTGAGAACCATTTGAATCCAGTAGTGATTCAAATGGTTCTCAAAAACTCACACAAACTTCAGACTATGTTCCTATAGATTGGGTCGCTTCTTCAATTCGATGGGAATGAGCCATAACTATGGAATCCTATTCCTAATAGATTGACCCCAAAATAACATATCCAAATTATAAGAAATCCAAGAGAAGCCACAATTGCGGAATTCGTGCCTTGAACATTTTGATTTGTTCTCATATGTAAATAAATTGCAAATAGAGTCCAAGTAATAAATGCCCAAGTTTCCTTGGGATCCCAATTCCAATATGACCCCCATGCCTCATTAGCCCATACCGCGCCCGAAAGAATACCTATGGTTAAAAAGAGAAACCCTAGACTAATGACACGATAACTCCAACGATCCAATTGCTGAATCAACTGATACATGTGATAATTTCGAAATGAAAGAAAAAAAGTGTTTCGTAAAACACTGCCTCTTTCATTTGCGTATTGGATCTCATCAAAAACAAATGACCCTGTTAATAAATGATTTTGTTTGCCAAAAATATCTATGCGTGTTCGAAATGTAATGACTAGAAGCGCTACTGAGAATAACGATCCGCATAAAAGAGCTGCATAGCTCAATACCATCATACTTACGTGCATCATTAACCACTGAGATTGGAGAGCAGGTACTAATATTGTGGATTGATGCATTTCTGCGAAAAGACCTGAAGTAACAAAGCCTTGAGTCAAAATAGTACTTGGCGCGGTTATTGCGCTTAAATGGGTTTTTTGGTTCCTAAAATGTGGAACCATATGAATAATGGAAAAACCCCACGAAAGAAACATTACTGATTCATATAAATCACTTAAGGGGAAATGTCCCGAAGAAATCCAACGAGTAACTAACAATCCTGTTATACAGAAAAAGGTAACTATCATGCCTTTTTCTGAGGAATTATAGAGTCCTAGCGTTTCGTAGACTAATAATAAGGTTAGTAAATAAATACTAATTACAATTGAAACGATCGAAAAAGAAATGTGAGTGAATATATGTTGTAAAGTCGAGACTATCATAAACAAATCCTAAAATAAAAAAGAAAAGGGGGATCCTTCAAGACTCGAATGGAAATCCGGAATTCCATTCATTATAGGATTTATTGTATCTCTTTTCGAAGATGCCGCCACTCGGACTCGAACCGAGATGCTCTAGCACTGCTTCCTAAGAGCAGCGTGTCTACCAATTTCACCATAGCGGCTTACTCGAAAACATAATAGCCCATCCCTATTCAATCGTCGAGATTCTAAGGAGTCAATTCAATCACATCTTTTTTAGGGAATCTGACAATCAATGAAAAAACACTCGTTTCAATTACTAATTGAACGTTCCACAATCATTAGTATTGTGGGATCGTAGGGTGTTAGGTTTCACTTTCACAAAGAGCTTTCCATTGGTTTCACTTCACCTGGAATGGAAATGCAGCAGTTGGAACTAGATAGTTCTGTCCTCTATCCAGGCATAGAACTAAAAGGTTTCAATCTTTCTCGGAATTTTAGCGTACTTCAAAAAAAAAAAAAAAGATTCTATATTTCTAAAGAAAAGAAAGCTCTCAAGATCTATATCTATATATAGATATAGATCTTGGTGGATTCCACAGCCCAAATATAGGACCCTTATTTGGACTACATATTAATATTAGGAATCCATAATCCAAAAAATTCCTTCCTAAAGGAAAAAGAAGACTTTTCTTTTAGTTAGTGTATTATGAAAAGTGAATCGATGAGGAAAATGACAACCCCCATCTCACAAATTAGAAAAACCTACACCACTCAGGGAGTTATATTGATTCAGATTTTTCTTCTTCCAAGACTTGGTTCTTTTTTTTGTTTTTGGCGTACAAAATTTCGCATTCCCGGTAGAAAGAGATTTCGCTAATGAAAATGCTTTTCTCGCTGCCCAATACCCCTTTCTTTTCCAAATATTTTTACGAATACGCTTTTTTGACAGAGAAGTACGTTTCTTTGGAACCGCCATTCAAAAATGAGGAGGTTGCTCATTGTTTAGAGTTGGATGTGAAAGACATGTATTGTTCGGATTATTCTTTTTATTTTATTTATTCCCTAGATGATACTTCCTTGATAACATACAATAGAGATACGCGTGCCTCGCATAGAATATTCCTAGGTAAAAAATGGGATAGGTTCTTTTTTATTTTAGGGGAACCTTTTTTACAACATACAATATCCGAAGAAAGAAGAATTCCTACTGATTGGTACCTTTCTATCCGAACCCTCATTCGAATCTATATCGTAAGAGAGGTTTTCGAATTCCCCCTAAAAACTTAGTTCCACTATAGCTCGTCCGGGGTCGCCGGGGAGCTCTCGTCCTGCCCCGCAGCGCTGGATTCTCCTTCTCCTGGCGCAGTGAGCCGGTTTCTTGAACCTGAAGACGCGCCTTTATTGGGCTTCCTTGTGGAGCCGCAGGGTAATTGACCTTTGGCTCAACTTAACCCCGGGAATTTGACTGCTCCTGCGGAGGGAATAGCAGCAGCCTTCTGGGCCCTCTCTAGTAACTCGGCCTTCTCTTTTTCTAAGACAGAAATTTCTTCGAGTAAGACGGAAATCGATTCCTCCAATTTTTTTTTCGGCGGTTGAGCTCGCTTGTCAACTAGTCATCCCTTCTTTTCACTAAATCACTCGGGCGCTCGACCCGCTTTAAGGAGGAAAGTCGTGCGTTTAGCAGGGTATATCCTTTGTATAGTTTGGTAGATAGTTCTATGAATTCGAATTGGTTTGCTGACACTTGGTCAGTCTTAGTTTTGATTTCCAGATCTATCTCCTCGAGTTGAGTCGCCATGAGTTCAGTCTCCGCGAGTTCACCCTCTTCCATCTCACCCTCCTTCATTTCAGTCTCTTCCATCTCACCCTCCTCCATTTAGGTCGGAAGATCCCGAACCCCAATCGTCGCTGCAGGACGCGGCGGATTCGAAGAATCTTTCGGGAAGAAAAAACCCCAAAAGAAATTCACACTACCAAAGAACCCCCAACGCAAGACGGCCCCTCTAAGAAAGAGAGATCACAGAGTTTTCAACATGGTCATTTTTTTCACTCTTGAGCCGAAGCTCCCTAGAGAATGAAAATGGTTAATGAGATTAAGGTTGAAATATCATAACCCGGTGAATTCCATAATTTCGAATTGTATGGATCCTGTGTGTGATTAATTGAATTGAATGTTTGTTTCTCTTTTCGATCTGTCTCAGATCAAATCAAAAGAGATTTTTGTGGTTAGTATCTATCTATTTTATAGAACTAGATAGACCTCTTTCCCTTTTGGATCATGGATAAACAGATCTATTTATCCATGATAAAATCATACCTCGCCAATACAATATTGTCAACATGCCAATAGGAAGGTTGCAACCACCAAAATGGCATAAAACCAAAAAGATTCGCCCTTTTTTAGTATCTCGCTAAATAAAAGGGCGAATAAGAACGAAAAAAAGCTCAAAAATACCCATAGAGACAGGGGGGAAGAAATCCCCCCCCTTTTCATAGATCAAATCCGTTTTTTTCCTTTTTTGCCCTTTCTCGGATTTGATGGAGGTTTCGGCTCCCTTTTCGGGGGGAAGAAAAGCCCCAAAAGGCAAATAAGAGCATTTAAGGACTTGAATATTGACGCTATAGATCGCGCCATGTTGTCAATGTCAAACATGGTTACCAGATCTCGGTAAACCGAGAAGATAAAACGAAAGAGACCCTTGTAGATTCGGAAGCTTTTCACCAAACTTGGGAAAAGTCCGATCAAACAACGTGCCACTTTCCTTTGGAATGCGTGGAAAAACAATTTGAACATGACAATGACCTCTTGGGTTGGTTTTTTACTTTTCCATTACAATGGAAACCTTTTTACTTTTAGTAGGGAAATAGACTCTAGAGAATCGAATATCGAAAAAGACAGTCCTGAGAATTTCCTTTCTTCAATCACATAATATTTCTGTTATCTATCTATCTATATAGATGATCGAATCAATCTGTTATATGGTGTTGGATCCATAACGAATTCATAATGAATTCTATGGATCCTTGGGACTGGTAGATTCGTCTAGATCCAGTAATAGAGGGCAGTAGATAAGGGGTCAAAACACCTATCCGATAGATTTTCCTTCCATTTTGAAAGAAAAAAATGGATTATTCTACTTATTCTGCAAAGATTCTCCAAAGAAAGAAAACAAAATTGCTTTTTTCTTTCTGAAACGGAGAGAGTCGAATCCTTTTCTATGACTTTTATTTTGATTGAATTAAAGAAGCAAGTAAAAAATATACGTGAATTCATATTTATATATAGAACTAACCATTTCATCCATTTAATGCAAATTTTGCAAAGCAGCTGTCCTAGCTTGATCTGCGGAAACCGCAGTAGAACAAGTGAAAATGGTTCTTTCTTGAGTTGGCATGGTTGACATTCAAGAAAATACATTGTATTATTACTCTATGCCCAAATTCTTAAGTTCGGGCATTACTCTCCCGAAGTGTCGAGCTCGAGAGTAGAAAAAATCATCAAAATCAAAGGGGAATCCTATGAAGAACCTGATTACTGTTTTTTCACAAAAAGTGAAAACAGTGGCCTTGAGTCTGGTGACTTTTTTATCTAAAAAAGTCACAAAAGAAACCGTCGTAATCTCTGCTGCGGCTGCTTTCGGCACATTGGCGAGTCTCGATTTTGGCTTGACTCGTCTTCTGCGCTGGGTGGTCGGTCCACCACGTATGTCTAGGCAAGCTCGCTTAGAGCGAGTCCTTTCTACCTGAGAATTGAAACTGAGAATTGAAAAAAAAACGCTATTGGTAGAAAGAAAGGAGTCTTACGTGAAAAGACTCGATCGGATTGCTCTGTTGTTACACAACATTCAACGAACTAAGGGTCCGATCCGGAATCGGATGCGCGGTTCGTTGGATGAAACGGTCAAAACCCATCAAAGGTTACTCAAAGAAAAAGAAATTCCTCGCTTAGACTATACGATTGCACTGTTAGAAGATGCAAAAGACAGGCTGCAAGATGAGGATCCAAACTAAGTTTTGAGTATTATCTTGTGAGTCGGTTTTGCGCATTAGACTTTTTGAAAAAGAAAAAGAAAGAAAGAATCAGCACGGTTGATTCAACCGTGCTGTAATGTCATATAAATACAATCCTTTGGATCGAGCCCGATTGAAAAAGCAAGCAATTTATAGTATAGAGAGAAATTCTAGTATAGAGAGAAATAATTCCATTGATTCACCCGTTCTGTAATGTCATCTAAATACAATCCTTTGGATCGAGCCCGATTGAAAAAGCAAGCAATTTATAGTATAGAGAGAAATTCTAGTATAGAGAGAAATAATTCCATTGATTCACCCGTTCTGTAATGTCATATAAATACAATCCTTTGGAGCGAGACCTAGGATCTACGGGAATAGAACAATAACCATTAGATAGGGGGAGTGACATGACCCAGAAAAGAAACAAATTTTGGCAGGGATTGGAACCTGCAATCAGAAAACTGCGATACATCTTGTTCCTGATTCTTATCGCCATTATGTTATGGGGTAAAAGGCCCGGCGGCGGGTCACCACCAACCGCACCTGCCTTTGTTTTTGTGCACGGCGATAACGAATTTGGAAAACGAGCTCCAGAATTTGTTTAGTATTATCGAAACAATCTAGAGCTCCAATCCAAGCTGGAGAGGACCGAAAGCACCTTGGCTCGGGGGATAAAAAAAACATGCATTTTTTTGAACGAGTCTTTTTGTGGGATTTCGTACGACGGTCCAATTCCCGGTTACGCGGGTATTCGAACCAAAACGCGATTCTCATCTCATCTATTCTATAGGATTGAATTCATATTGTAATCGCAATTAGGACTTCAGATGAAATTAAACATCAATCAATTCTGGCAGGGATTGGAATCTGCAATCCGAAAACAGCTGCCAGACGTAGTATTAGTACTTGTTATCGTGATTATCGTAACGAATTGGTGGAAAGGGCCCGGCGGCGGGTCACCACCAACCGCACCTACCGGTATTTTTGTACATGTACAAAAGGAGAAAAGATTTGGAAAACGAGCTCCTGAATTGCTTTAGTACTGGTCTATTCTAGGGATGCGTTTTCCATTTTGGTGGTTGCCACCTTCTTTGGTGGTTGCCACCTTCATAGTGGCATGTTGACAATAGTGTAGTAATCAAATAGGATTCGATCCTAGATAAATCGATCTAGGATTCCATTCGATTTGGTTTTTACTTGTCTTCGTGCAAATGATGTGCTCCTTGGATTCGATGTACTATTTGATCTTTTTTGACCCTAATTTGGTCAAAAAAATGATCAAATAGCTAGAGCCAAAGAAAAGAAGAAAAGGAAGGCTAAAAAAACAAGCACTTTGGGGTGTAAACCCCTTAACCACCTGACGAACCTTAGAAAGGCGGTAAGCAAATAGAAAAAAAGATAGATTCCCCAAAGGATTGCAACGATTGTAAAGAACCCAAGAAAAAGCTCTTGGAGCCATTTCCCTACCGAGGAAAACCAATCTTTTTCGGAAACGAGTCCTCTCGATCGAATAAAGGTACCGGAGGTAGTGCCGAAACAGAAAGGCCAATAGCCTCATCCATGTCTTTTGGGTTAGGTTTCTTTGAAACCGACTCAAAGCACGTTTAGGGTTAATAGGCAGTCTTAGGAACCGATGGATCGTTTTGGTTCTTTGACTGCCGAAAGGCAGTAGCCGAATACAGAAACGAGTAGCGAGTTGAAACAATTTGAACATGACAATGCTCTCCTGGGGTAGGGTGGTTTTTTACTTTTCCATTACAATGGAAACCTTTTTACTTTTAGTAGGAAAATAGAATCTCTAGAATCGAATATCGAAAAAGACAGTCCTGAGAATTTCCTTTCTTCAATCACATAATATTTCTGTTATCTATCTATCTATATAGATGATCGAATCAATCTGTTATATGGTGTTGGATCCATTACGAATTCATAATGAATTCTATGGATCCTTGGGACTGGTAGATTCGTCTAGATCCAATAATAGAGGGCTGTAGATCAGGGTTCCAAACACCTCTCATATAGATTTTCCTTCCATCTTGAAAGAAAACAAAAATGGATTATTCTACTTATTTTATTCTGCAAAGATTCTCCAAAGAAAAAAGAAAAACTTTCTTTTTTCTTTCTGAAACGGAGAGAGTGGAATCCTTTTCTTCTCTATGACTTTCATTTTGATTGAAGTAAAGAAGCAAGTAAAAAATATACGTGAATTCACATTTATATATAGAACTAACCATTTCATCCATTTAATGCAAATTTTGCAAAGCAGCTGCCGTAGCTTGATCTGCGGAAAGCGCAGTAGAAGAAGAAAGAAAACGGTTCTTTCTTGAGTTAGCATTCTTGACATTCCAGAAAATATACACTAGTATTCTAATGTGCCCAATTTCTCAAGCTGGGCATTACTCTCGTTAAGTGGCGAGCTCGAGAGTAAACAAAATGGAAAAGGGAATCCAATCCAATGAACAACCTCATAACCTTCGTTTCGCAAAAAGTGAAAACAGTGACCTTGGGTCTGGTGACTTTTTTATCCAAAAAAGTCACAAAAGAAACAATTGCAATCTCTGTTGCGGCAGCGTTCGGCACATTAGCGAGTCTCGATTTTGGCTTCACTCGTCTTCTGCGATGGATGGTCGGTCCACCACGTATGTCTAGACAAGCTCGCTTAGAGCGAGTCCTTTCTACCTTAGAATTCAAAAAAACGCTATTGGTAGAAAGAAAGGAGTCTTACGTGAAAAGGCTCGATCGGATCGCTCGGTTGTTACACAACATTCAACGAACTAAGGGGCCGATTAGGAATCGGATGCGCGGTTGGTTGGATGAAACGGTAAAAACGCATCAAAGGTTACTCAAATCAAAAGAGATTCCTCGCTTAGACTTCACGATTGCACTCTTAGAAGATGCAAAAGAGAAGCTCCAAGATGAGGATCCAAACTAAGGTTTGAGTATGATGAGTCGGTTTTGCTGCTTGCATCAGACTAAACAAGATAGAAAGAATTACAAGATAGAAAGAATTGGATTTGGTGGTTGCCACCTTCTTTGGTGGTTGCCACCTTCATAGTGGCATGTTGACAATAGTGTAGTAATCAAATCGAATTCGATCCTAGATAAATCGATCTAGGATTCCATTCGATTTGGTTTTTACTTGTCTTCGTGCAAATGATGTGCTCCTTGGATTCGATGTACTATTTGATCTTTTTTGACCCAAATTTAGTCAAAAAAATGATCAAATAGCTAGAATAGTGGAGCCGAAGAAAAGAAAATAAGGAAGGCGAAAAAAACAAGAACTTGGGGCTGTAAACTCCAACAAATCAACCAAATGAAAAATTGAATTAACCCCCTGACGAACCTAATAAAGCAGGTCATAAGATGCAAAAAAATATACATTTCTAGAAGGATCTCGAAGACTCCAAAGAACCTAATAAAAAGCTCGAGGAGCAATTTCCCTACTTCGGGCGAGTAAAGCCCTT